TGATAAGTTAATATGTAATTCTATTACTCTCTAAAATAATAAAAAGTAATAATTTAATATCGAATTCAAACAAAATCTGAAAGAGAGATCTGTAATGAATAAATATTTGAAGAATTAATGGAAAATCAAAACTTTCATGGTCAGGAGATCGAACGAGGAGCCGTATGAGGTGAAAATCTCACGTACGGTTTTATGGAGTGACGGTAAAGGTAACTTATCCGTCGACTCTTCCACTACGACCCCAAAGAAACCAAACTCCGCTTTACGGAAAGTCGCTAGAGTACGATCAACCTCTGGATTTGAGATCACCGCTTATATACCAGGTATCGGCCATAATTTGCAAGAACATTCAGTAGTATTGGTGAGAGGAGGAAGGGTTAAAGATTTACCCGGTGTAAGATATCATATTGTTCGAGGAACCCTAGATGCTGTGGGAGTAAAGGATCGTCAACAAGGGCGTTCTAGTGCGTTGTATTATTATCTAAGACTTGCATCATTCCATGACGATGCCATGTTAATTGCTAGGAACATGTAGATTATGTAGCTAACCCAATAACGGAAGTTTCGTAAGGGGACCAGAGCAGGCTACAATAAATAAAACCATGAAATTGATTTAAATTATATATCTAGATCTAGGGTTTAATTATTATGACACATTACCTGGGGAGTTTCCCCCAACTTTCCCTGCGTTAACGGGGGGTTAAAGAAACTTTACTTTATTAGAACAAGTTAAGGTCAGATAGCAATAATTCCAAGCACTGATTCTTCAACACTGTTTTTAAACCTGAAGATTTTATTGTATAGATACATGAAATACAAGATTTCCAACTGTAACGGAAAATGGGGAAACGGATACTCGATCGAAAGCGAGTAAATATCATTCCGTACAAATAGATATTCTATTAATATACGTAATGTATGATTTAAAATCTATTGTATATAGTGAAGTGGAAAGCCGTATTCGATGAAAATCGTATGTACGGTTTGGAGGGAGATCCTTCGCGACTCGAATGAATGATCCACCCTACAATATGGAGTGAGAAGGCCGAAATGAATCATTAATCCCTAACTTTAATGAGAGAAATTACTAATAATAAATTATTTCTCGTACTCATGTCACGTCGAAGTAATGCGAGAGAAAGAGATGCGAAAGCTGATCCGGTTTATCATAATAGATTAGTCAACATGTTAGTTAACCATATTCTTAAGCACGGGAGAAAATCATTGGCTTATGGAATTCTTTATAATGCCATGGTGAATATTGAGCGAAGGACGAAAAACAATCCACTATCCGTTTTGCGTCAAGCAATACGCAAAGTAACCCCCAATGTAGCAGTAAAGGCGAGACGTGTGGGTGGGTCCACTTATCAAGTTCCCACTGAAATAGGATCTACACGGGGAAAAGTACTTGCTATTCGTTGGTTATCGGGGGCATCTCGAAAACGTCCAGGTCGAAGTATGGCTTTTAAACTAAGTTCTGAATCAATGGATGCTGCCAGAGATAATGGCAATGCTGTACGTAAAAAGGAAGAGACTCATAGAATGGCAGAGGCCAATAGAGCTTTTGCAAATTTCCGTTCATATAAATAAAGAGATTAATAACAATTAAACTAAGGAATATACGATATCAAATTGGAAGGAACGTGAGCCGAAAGGCTTACATAAAAAATAGAAATCTCATAATGTTAATTTTACATTAACATTGTATTTGAATAAAAAAAATAAAATTTTAACTATTAGACCTATTTTTCATGAGAATTGAAAACGATTCAAAAAATATTGATGAACTAAGTTTTTGAGCGAAACAATTTACTTTATTCGGCGTATCATATACGAAATCAATTGATATTTCATTTGAATTATATCTCAAAGATATTATGAAATTAGAGTTTGATTTGCGTCTCTCATACGGGAGTGCTATTTCACCGGAATGTATCTTAATTTCTAGTTTAATCATTCTTTTAATAATAGATTTAATTTTCGAAAAAGATACACCTTGGTTATATTTCATCTCCTTTGCAAGTTTGATGATAAGCATAACAGTCTTGTTTCCCCAATGGAAAGAAGAACCTATTATTAGCTTTTCGGGTAATTTCCGAACAGACACCTTTAACGAGATATTTAAATCTCTGATTCTATTATGTTCAGCATTATGTATTCCCCTATCTGTGGAGTATATTCAATGTACAAAAATGGCCATAATGGAGTTTTTGTTGCTCATATTAACAGCTACTTTGGGAGGAATGTTTTTGTGTGGTGCTAACGATTTAGTAACTATATTTGTGGCTCCAGAATGCTCAAGTTTATGTTTCTATTTATTATCCGGATATACCAAGAGAGATGCGAGATCTAATGAAGCAACTATGAAATACTTACTTATGGGTGGAACAAGTTCTTCTATCTCGGCTTATGGGTTTTCTTGGTTATATGGTTTATCTGGGGGAGAAATTCAACTTCAGAGAATAATAAATGGACTTATAGATGCACAAATGTATAACTCTCCAGGAACTTTGGTTGCGCTCATATGTATAATGGTAGGAATTGGATTCAAACTCTCTCTGGTTCCCTTTCATCAATGGACCCCTGACGTATATGAGGGAGTGCGATTCGTTCAATCATTCTCTCATTTGTATAACAAATAGATACTTATTTATTCCCCTATATTGAATATGGAAAGAGATCTACAGACATGTGGAATAAAAAACTTTTATCCTCACTCGGATTAAAACACAACTTTTACCGAGGTTCTTATAACATAACACTTTCGTTCGAATAATGAACGATTAAGGTAAAGCAAAGTGAGAAGCATTTAATATTTCTGAATAAATATTTTTTGCAAGTTAGTTTAGTTATTATGGGTAGCTTCTACAAAGAATCAGGATAGTGGCGCATTAAGGAGATTCAATAATTTCCATGTGTAGATGCTACATAGTTAGTTTTAATCCTCCAAAGACTACGAGTGTATTAGAACGGAGAAGCATCCGCTGACCGATGGATCACCCTAGAATAACAATCCATGGCTATTGATAACGAATAAAATCAGATGGTTTTTCTATCGAATCTACCTTGTTATTTTAGATAGATAGACTCTCGAAAAAGATAAGAGAGATTGAACAGGTCAGCACCTCGGTATGAAAACCATCGATGAAGGATTCCTCGAAAAGTTAAAGATTGGTAATTCTTTGTACAAATCCATAAATTATTACATCTTATGCATACGCGAGGAGGGTAATAATTAAAAAAAAAAAATAATTCCTTTTTTATTACTTAGGAGCCGTGTGAGATGAGAGTCTCATGCACGGTTCTGAATGAGAGGAAAGAGTGAATAATGATCCTCTTTCCGACTCTGACTCCCCAACCCCTGTTGTTGCTCTTCTTTCTGCTGCTTCGAAAGTAGCCGCTCTAGCTTTAGCTACTCGAATCTTCAATATTATTTTTGTCTTCTCATCGAATGAATGGCATTTCCTTTTAGAGATATTAGCTATTCTTAGTATGATATTAGGCAATTTGATTGCGATCACTCAAACGAGCATGAAACGCATGCTTGCATATTCTCCAATAAGTCAAATTGGATATCTTATGATTGGAATAATTGCTGGAAACTCAAACGGATATGCAAGCATGTTAACTTACACACTTTTTTATATCTTTATGAGTTTAGGAACTTTTGCTTGTATCATATTATTTGGTTCGCGTACGGGAACAGATAACATTCGAGATTATGCCGGATTATATATAAAAGATCCTTTGCTAGCTCTTTCTTTCACTCCATGTTCATTACCTCTGGGAGGTTTTCCCCCGTCATCAGGTTTTTTCGGAAAACTTTATCCATTCTGGTGTGGATGGCAAGCAGGTTTATATTTATTAGTCTCGATAGGACCTTTTACAAGTGTTATTTCCATATACTATTATTCGAGAATCATTGGGTTGTTAATAACCGAACGGGACAAAGAAAGAACTCCTTATGTAACAAATTATAAAATATCTACATCTTCCTTAATATCAAAAAGTTTTATTGAACTCGGTATGGTGTTATGTGCAGTAGCTTCTACCATATTGGGAGTAATAATGAATCCCATTATTACTATTGCCCAGGATAATATTTCTTTAAGTCATTCAATTAATAGCTGAATACTCTTTTTCCTAGAAAATTTATTTATCAACTTTGGGGATTAATCTTTATCCTGATAGAAAATGGAGATCGATAAATAAATGAACTCATATTATAATTCGGATTGTAAAACGAACTTACAATGTTCTGTCTCATTGCAAATTCGTTTTACAATCCGAATTAATTATTGTAAATGTGAATTAGTTGTATGAGTCTATGTTATTTTTCCCCTGTTGGTCGGGAACTCAGTTTCAACAATTAATTCTTCTTATACTGTGTTAGATCTTATGTATGGATAATGAGAATCGATAAAATTGAATAGAATTCTATTAATTAATCATTAATTAATAAAATAATAATAAAATACTTAACTTAGTCTATGTTTTTGAATTTGGATCAAGTATAATATTGATTAAGAGCCTTGATGGTGAAATGGTAGACACGCGAGATTCAAAATCTCGTGCTATGAAGCATGGAGGTTCGAGTCCTCTTCAAGGCATACTATCGAGATGAGACTCTATCAAATGAACCGTGAAATAATGAAGCCGGTTCAGTATTATCTCAATATCAAAATTTATTGATAATAGATTGACTGGGAAATGAGGTATTTCATTTATCTTTTCACACCAAATTCATCTATGTTTATAGTATACTGCATATAGTGTCGTATAACATAGATGGTACGTAGATAATGAATGTGGCAGATAGGGAGTAAAAGTACAGTAAACAGAAAATGAGCTTTTTCAGATGAAGAATCTTATGTTGTAGGTCAGAAAGTTGTCTTGTGTTATACTATTCATCTAATATTAGATAAATCGATCAGACTTATATGGGGTGGGGTTTCATTGAATTCAAGGAGATTGATTGTATCTCCCAAAGAAATTGAATCTATTATATTCATTATGAATCTCTGAACTGAAAAAGAGAAGATGTATAATCTTTATCGGATGGGATTTTTGAGCCCCTTCAAAATATTATTAAATAATAAGATAAATAATGAGATTATGGAAGTAAATATCCTCGCATTTATTGCCACTGCACTGTTCATTCTCATTCCCACTGCCTTCTCACCTATCCCTTATGTAAAAACAGCCAGTCAAAGCAATTAAATTCATTCTCAATTTAATATTCACTTATGAGAGAATGATAGAAGAAGTCCAAGTTTTTTCTGGATAATTACATACATCATAGCGAATACTTATTGAATTCAAAAAAATAAAAAACTATATCGGGGGGTTTTAATAGAATATATTCCCCCAACGAATATAGTCCTTTCTAACTTACGTGTTATTTCTTATATGATTCATATGGAGTATGGTCCTAGTACTACGGTGGGAGTAGGACTAGTGTCGGTAGGCATACTTTTGTACGCCCTTAGAGAAAGGGAACCTCATGTATCTAGAGGTGTGATTTTGAATGTACTTAAAGATATTTCGCTCAGGAGATTCAACATATTAACTAATAATATTTAATATGAAACTTGAGAAGGGGAGAATAAAAGATTTATTCTCTATAGAATGAAATAGATAATCTATGGCTAGCATAGTTTAATATTATAAATTACTTCGAAAACAAATTTCACTGAAATTTTATTTGGATCGATTGATAAATATAAAAATAAAAAATATCATTTTATGTCAATTCTTAGTTCTCTTTTCTCCGGAGAAGGGAATGGTGAAACCAACGGAGTATACCATGAGCCCAATGATAATCCTTCTTATAGGAGAATATGATAAGTACATATAAAATAAACCTGATCTCTTGAGAATAATAAAAAATTTGGGAATATAAATTCATTGAACAGGTTAGAGACAATCCAAGAAGTTATATGAAAACTCACTTGAATTTGGGGTAAAAACGATATGTTATTTTCATAATCTTTTACTTAAGCCATAAAGAGATTAAAATATCATATATGGTTTTCAGGGGGGGGCGAGCGAGGAATCAACCTATCCCAATATTATGATTTCCTTTTCTCTTCCATCGGATTATTATGTGGAGGAATTTTTATTTCCCAGGGTTGGCGTTTAGATCCCATTCTTCTATTATCCCAAATGCTTCTAAGTGGAACTGCTATTTCTTATATTACAGAAAGTCTCTATTTACGTAGTATTAAAAATAATATAACCAATTTATATTATGAGAAATATAAATATTTTTTTATCAACCTATTAACTTGGTTGAAAAAGAAATTGATCTATCAAAACTTTGAATTCGGAATGGGAAGAAAAAAAAAGCCTTTATATTATGGAAAATGGGAGGGAATTTATTATACCTCATATATTTCTTGCAGGGAAAAAAATAGAAAACAGATCAAAAAATTATGAAAATATTTTTCCATATTCATAAATTTATTTATTTATTAAATCATTATTAAATGAAAAAGAAATATTCAATAATGATTTAATAAATTTATTATTTATAATCGGGAATTACGGCCCGCTTCTTCCCCGTACCACAGGTGGGAGAGAAAATGTGAAAACTACCATCAAAGCAGCCCAAGCAATATTAACTATATCCGTAAAGATTCTCCTTATCTTTTTGATTCTCGAATAGAATAAAGAATCTAGATTATTTCTATGTAGAAATATAGAAATAATATTATATGATGATTTATTCTATACTGATAATATGAAGAGCTGTTAATACCGCCAAGTATTTAATAAAATGAATTTTAATATAATCTATATTTTGAATTTTATAAGCAATATTAAAGGAATTCGAGATTGTTGAGGCAATAAATGTAGAATAACTTGCTTTTATTTCAGAATTGATTTATACTTAACATAGGGTTGCCTATTCATGATGAAAATTCAAATATGGATAATGTGACAGGCTATAATATGGAGCAACACAATTCATATTTAGAGATAACATGATAGCCAACCCAAACTACTTCTTTGTATTTTTTTTTTTCAGGCGACACCCAGATTCGAACTGGGGATAAAGGATTTGCAGTCCTCTGCCTTACCACTTGGCCATGTCGCCTCCACTTTATCGTAATTGAACCTTTTTTTTTTGATCTTCGACCTGGGATTGTAATAAATATAATAAATATAAGTTAATGTATTATAAGAATGATTAATGGTTCAATCAAGTGTTTGTTTCTCTCCCCTCTCAAACGGAATGAACGGTATTCCTTCCTTTACTTATTAAGTTAATTTAAGTTAAGAATCTGTATTTTTTTTTTTCTGACTCTCACATAACATAATTAGTTCGAAATTAGAATAAAATCTATCGATTTGCTACCTACTACCACTATATTGGTACAAATTTCTTTATCAATATGGAGTTTTTTTATTTCCATCTTGACAGAAAAGGGAAAAGAGGGAAATAGGAAAAAGAAGAGGAAAAAGAAGAAAGAGAAGATTCAACATGGTATTAGAAAAGAATGGGGAAATCTTTGTACTGCCTAATTTTGGAAAAATACAATTGGAAGCATTTTATCGTTTTGTTAATCAGGGATTAATGGAAGAACCGAATAATTTTCCCTGTATCGAAGATACAGATGAAGAGATTGAATTTCGATTATTTGGTGAACAATATTACTTAATAGAACCATTGATCGGAGAAAAAGATGCCGTGTGTGGGTCCATTACGTATTCACCCAAATCATATGTACCAGCCCAATCGACTCAAAAGGGAAAGGGGAGAATAAAAAGACAAACTGTATACATTGGGAATATTCCTTTAATGAGCTCCCAAGGTACTTTTGTAGTGAATGGAACTGCTAGAGTTGCAATCAATCAAATTTTACGAAGTCCTGGTATTTACCTTAATCTGGAACGGGATCCAAATGGGAACCCTATATATACCGGCACAATAATCTCAAATCGTGGAGGAAGATTCAAATCAGAACCTGATATGAAGAACAGAATATGGGTTCGTATAAATAGGAAACAGAGAATATCCATTTGACTTTTATTATTAGCTATGGGTTTGGATACAAGAGAAATTTTAGAAAATGTTTGTTATCCTGATGTCTCGAGTGACGCTTTTCGGAAAACAAAGGCAAAACATATTCAATCGAGAGAATATGCCATATCGGAACTTTACAAACTATTATATGGTACAGATGAATATTTGAAATTCCCCGATATATCTGAAGAATCACAAGAAAGATTCTCTCAACCAAAATTTGAACCAGGGAATATTGGTCGAATAAATTTGAACAAGAAACTTAACCTTGATGTACCTAAAAATGAGATTTTTTCATTACCAAAAGATATGTTAGCTGTTATAGATTATTCGATCAAAGTTCGGATTGGAGTAGGAACCCTCGATGATATGGATCACTTAAAGAATAAACATATTTGTTCCGTAGCAGATTCATCAAAAGATCAATCAAGATTGGCATCAGAACGTTCGGAGGATTCAGTGCGGGGAAGAATGAATAGGGCAACCCAGCATAAACGTGTACCAACTTTTGGAAGTCCAGTAACTTCAAGTTTATTATTAACAACTTTCAAAGAATTTTTTGGTTCACACCCCTTATCCCAATCTCTAGACCAAACTAATCCATTAACACAAATAGTTCATAGGCGGAGATTAAGTTATTTGGGCCCTGGAGGATCAATAAGGCGAACCGCTAGTTTCCAAGTACGAGATACTCATCCTAGTCATTATGGGCGTGTTTGTCCCATCGAAACGTCCGAAGGAATGAATGCTGGACCCATTTCATCATTGGCTCTTCATGCAAGCGTTGACCCTTGGGGATTCTTCGGAAGTCCCTTCTATAAGATCTCCGAGATATTATCCGAGGAGGGGGATACTGCAACTCATGTATCAGCAGAAGAAGATGAATACTATCGAATAACTACAGGAACTTGTTTATCAGTATCTCAGGAGGATAAAAAGGAACAAGTAACTGCAGCTCGATATCGACAAGAAATTGTGACTATTGCATGGAATCAAATACATCTTCGAAGTATTTCGCCTCTACAACATTTTTCCGTTGGAGCTCCTCCTATTCCTCCTCTTGAAAACAATGATGCAAATCGTGCTTCAATGGGTTCTAATATGCAACGTCAAGCAGTTCCACTTTCAAAAACCGAAAAATGTATCGTAGGAACAGGATTGGAAGGTCAAGTAGCCCCAGATTCGGGGACTGTGGTTGTAGCCGCACGGGGGGGGGAAATTGATTATATTGATGGTGAAAAAATAACTTTGTTAGTTGACGATGGAAATACAATAGATACCAAATTAGTTATATATCAACGTTCTAATAACGATACTCGTATGCATCAAAAACCTCGGGTTAATCAAGGTGAGTATCTAGAAAGAGGGCAAATTTTGGCGGATGGGGGAGCTACGGTAGGGGGAGAACTAGCTCCAGGGAAAAATATATTAATAGCATATATGCCATGGGAAGGATACAATTTTGAGGACTCAGTACTTATCAGCGAACGTCTAATACATGAAGATATTTTTACGTCTATTCATATTGAGAAATATGAAATTGGGGCTCATGTAACACCTGAAGGAACTGCTGAGGAAATTACCAGAAAAATACCCCATTTAGATGATTATTTTCTTCGTCATTTAGATAAGAGTGGCCTTGTATTACCGGGATCTTGGGTAGAAACGGGAGATGTTTTAGTAGGTAAATTAACACCTCGAGATTCGGAGGAATCGCTGAAGGCTCCGGAAGGTAACTCATTACAAGCCATATTTGGTATTGATACAACTACTACGAGAGAAACTTGTCTTAAAGTACCCCCAGGTGGAAGAGGTCAAGTTATTGATGTGAGATGGATTTATCCAGAGGATACTTCTAGGTATACAAAGGTTGTTCGTGTATATGTCCTGCAGGAACGCAAAATAAGAGTAGGTGATAAAGTTGCTGGAAGACATGGTAATAAGGGTATCATTTCAAAGATTTTACCTAGACAAGATATGCCTTATTTGCAAAATGGAACACCTATTGATATGATATTGAGTCCCTTAGGGGTGCCCTCACGGATGAATGTGGGACAAATCTTTGAATGTGTGCTTGGTATAGCAGGAGACTTTTTGAGGAGACATTATAGAGTAATGCCTTTCGATGAAAGATACGAACGGGAAGCTCCGAGAAAGCTAGTATTTCCTGAACCTCATGAGGCTAGTAGGCAAACAGCTAATCCATGGTCATTTGAACTCGATAATCCCGGGAAAAGCCGATTGATTGATGGAAGAACGGGAGAGATTTTTGAACAACCTGTTACGATAGGAAAAGCTTATATGCCAAAATTGATTCATCAAGTTGATGATAAAATCCATGTACGATCTAGTGGACCTTATTCACGTGTTACACAACAACCACTTAGGGGGAGATCCAAACGGGGGGGGCAACGGGTGGGAGAGATGGAAGTTTGGGCTCCAGAAGGTTTCGGTGTTTCCCATATTCCACAAGAAATGCTTACTATTAAATCTGATCATGCCGAAACCCGTCAGAAAGTAGTTAGTACTATAGTAGCCGGAGAACCGATATATGAACCTGAAGTAATTACTCCAGAATCTTTTCGATTGCTCGTTCGAGAACCACGATGTTTAGCCCCAGATTCGGATCCAGTTATTATAGAAAAAGATTTAATAACAGATTATAAAGAAGTTTAGTGCAAATCAATCGGAACTTTAATCTTATGATTTACCAAAATCATCAATATCTTCGAATTGGATTAGCTTCTCCCGAACAAATTCGTGCCTGGACTGAAAGAATCTTACCTACCGGAGAGATAGTTGGACGGGTAACTCAACCCAGCACTTTCTATTATGGCAGCGATAGACCAGAAAAAGATGGAATATTCTGTGAGAGAATATTTGGGCCTATTTAAAGTGGAGTTTGCGCCCGTGGAAAGTATCAATGGAGTGAAGAAAATGAAGAAGACTCAAGTTTCTGTAAGGAATGCGGAGTTGAATCTACGGAATCTCGAGTTCGAAGATATCGAATGGGATACATCGAATCAGCATGTGCGGTAACTCATGTATGGTATTCAAAAAAGCTTCCTAGTCATATTGCGAATATCCTATCCAAACCTCTTAGGGAATTGGAAAGCCTAGCATACTGCGATGTGTGACTCGATCATAGTTTTTGATTATACGGATTGGAATAGAAACCGTCATCCCATCTAATTCCAATTTCATAGGGATGCCTTTAACTCCGACATGTCATGTTCTTTGAGGAGTGACACGAAGCTCGAGATGAAATTATAAGTAATGAGATAAAAGGAGGATTTATCTAGGGTTCATACAATATGTGTACATATCACATTATGTATAATGTTATTTGTTAATCAGACTTCGTAAGAAACCCCATTCTCTTTCTTAAAGAGAATCCGGAAATCCTTCGATATTATAATATTTTGAATAAGCTTATGTAATAAGTAAGCTTTTATAGGTATGGCTATAGAAGCCTATCCACCGCATATGTGCTTCAAATAGCATTATGACCATCGGAGTAGAGCGAGAACCCAAAGGATATCGAAGGAATCGGAATATGAACGAAGGAAATCCTAACGAATTTCAATTTCATTGGAAGGTATCTCTGTAAGAAGGTATATCATTCGAAGGGAATAAGACTACTCAAGAATAAAGAATATAAATTAATTTTTCTGTAATGGAAAGAACATAAATTAGTTTACTTTAGGTATAATTTGAGTAACGAGTAGCTGTTTTTCCTCGCTAAGCAACAGAATCTCAAAATTATTCGATACGAAATAAGAATGAAAGATTCTCATGTTTTAATAATAGCTGCTTGAGCCGGATGAGGGGAAACTCTCGCGTCCGATTCTGCGGGGGGGGACTAGATAATAAATAACCTAACCTATCCCAATCTTTTTTTTGCCAAGCCTATAACTAACAAACCTACTTCATTTGGATTAAAACGAGGTTTATTTTAATATGATGATAATGATTATGAAATTCGGAACGAAAGTATTCCTTGCTTTTTCCATTGTCCAGACTTCAACGAATTTATGGGTAGAGAAATAGCTACTGGGGGAGATGTTACCAAAAAACTATTAGCTAGTCTAAAACCGAAAGTTGTTTTGGATCGCGCATATGAAAAATGGGAAGAATTTTTGGTGAACGGTGAACCCACAGAAGATAAATGGGAAAACCGGAAAATTCAAAGAAGGAAAGATTTTTCGGTTAGACATATGAAATTGATCAAATACTTTATTCGAACAAAAACAAATCCAGAGTGGATGGTTTTGTCACTATTACCAGTTCTTCCCCCTGAATTAAGACCTATGGTTCAATTAGGCGAAGGTAAAATAATTAGTTCGGATATAAATGAACTTTATCGAAGAATCATTTTTCGAAATAATTCTCTCAGTTGTCTTTCAGAAATAAGAATATTTGCACCGGAAGGAGTACTCGTTTGTCAAAAGAAATTGGTTCAGAAAGCTGTAGATGCACTTATTGATAATAGCATCGGCGGAGAACCCATGACGGATACTAATGATAGGCCTTTGAAATCCTTTTCAGATGTAATTCAAGGCAAGGAAGGAAGATTTCGGGAGAATTTACTTGGAAAACGAGTTGATTATTCAGGTCGTTCTGTTATCGTGGTAGGTCCCTCTCTTTCATTACACCAATGCGGATTACCTCGAGAGATAGCCATAGAGCTTTTTCAACCCTTCGTAATTCGCAATTTAATTGGACGAAATCTTGTTCCCAACATTAAAGCCGCTAAACTCCTGATTCAGAATAAAATGCCTCTAATTTGGAAAATACTTCAAGAGGTTATGCAGGGACATCCCGTATTGTTGAACCGAGCACCTACATTACACAGACTAGGCATACAAGCATTCGAACCTATTTTAGCAGACGGGCGTGCTATTCGTTTAAATCCATTAGTTTGCGCAGGGTTCAATGCAGACTTTGATGGAGATCAAATGGCTGTCCATGTACCTTTATCCTTGGAGGCCCAAGCAGAAGCTCGTCTACTTATGCTTTCTCACGCGAATCTCTTGTCTCCAGCTACGGGAGATCCCGTTTCTGTACCGAACCAAGATATGCTTCTTGGGCTTTATACATTAACAATTGAAAGTAATCAAGGTATTTATGGAAATAGATATAATACATTTCCATATAGGAATGGACTCTCTCAAAGTCAAAGAATACCTTATTTTTATAGTTACAATGATGTGCTCAGATCAAAATCGCAGAGAGAAATGAACTTATACAGTCCTTTGTGGCTCCGATGGCCAGTAGATGATGATCTACGCATAATGAATTCCGTGAATCAGGAAGAACCTATTGAGGCTCAGTATGAGCCTTTGGGTACTTCCCATCAGATCTACGAGCATTTCCAGGTTAGGGGGGACGGAGAAGAGAGCACACTTAGTATATACATTTGTACAACCGCTGGTCGTATTATTCCGAATCAAGAAATAGAGTCAGCTCTACAAGGCATCTCCAAAGATTCTTCAATTCGGAATGGAGCACCGCCAGCTGTGACGATATAATTATAATCACCTGTTAAAACAAGACGACTTTTTTGTACAAACAAACATTAAGATTGAGGAAACCTTTCGGTAAAAGGCTGGAATTCATTGGCGGTGAATCCTATTTTTGGGAGTGGGGGATATGGCAGAATCAGATAAATTGCTCCTCTATAATAAAGTGATGGATAGAACTGCCATAAAACAATTTATTAGCAGGTTAATAACTCATTTCGGAATGGTGTATACGGCGCATATCCCAGATCAACCTAAGACTTTGGGTTTTTAATAGGCTACTTACAAAGCCGTCTCATTAGGCATTGACGATCCTTCAACAACACCTTCCAAAGGATGGTTTATACGGGATGCGGAGCGACAAGGTTCTTACGAAGAGGAACATCATCGTTATGGAAATGTGCATGCGGTAGAAAGATTACGTCAATTGATTGATACACGGTATACTACGAGTGAATATATGAAGCAGGAAATGACTCCTAATTTTAAGATAACTGATCCTTCAAATCCAGTACATATGATGTCCTTCCCGGGAGCCCGAGGAAATATATCCCAAATTCACCAATTATTAGGTATGAGAGGATCAATGTCGGATCCTAAAGGACAAATTATTGATTTACCCATTCAAAGCAATTCTCGCGAAGGACCATCTCTAACAGAATACATAATTCCTTGTTATGGCGCTCGTAAAGGAGTTGTGGATATTGCCATACGAACGGCAGATGCCGGATACCTTACACGTAGACTTGTTGAAGTAGTTCAACACATTGTTGTACGTAGAATAGATTGCGGCACTATTGAAGGTATCCTCATAAGTCCCATTCGGGATGAGCAAAGGAATATACGAATGATTGCTGAATCAAGACTGATTGGTCGTGTATTAGCAGATAATGTATACGTAGATGCAAGATGCGTTGCTACACGTGATCAAGATGTTGGGGCTGAGCTTGCCAATCAATTAATGTTTCAAACACAACCAATATCTATACGATCCCCTTTGACTCGTAAAAGCATGTTTTGGATCTGTAAACTATGCTATGGTTGGAGTCTTACTCATGGTAATCCGGTAGAATCAGGAGAAGCAGTGGGTATTATTGCGGGTCAGTCTATTGGGGAACCAGGGACTCAATTAACCTTAAGAACTTTTCATACTGGTGGGATATTCACGGGTGGTATTGCATAACATATACGAACTCCTTTTACTGGAATTATTAAATCCAATATCGATTCGGTTTATCCCACACGTACACGTCATGGACATCCTGCTTGGATATGTGACAATGATTTATCCATTACTATTGGGAATAAGTATGAGGTACGTAATCCAACAATTCCACCGCAAAGTTTGATCTTGGTTCAGAACAATCAACATGTAGAATCAAAACAAGTTATTGCGGAGGTTCATGTTACAACATCCACTTCAAAAGAAAGAATTAAAAAATCTATTTATTCCAGCTTGGATGGGGAGATGCACTGGGGTGCGAAGGTGCGTCACAACCCTGAGCATGTACATAGTAACATTCATTTCATAACTAAGACAAGTTATGTACGGGTATTATCGGGAAGATTTCATAGTATGGGTGGCATACGATTCTTCTACCGGGATGAAGATCAAATCGATGTTCAATTTCCTTTGACCGAGGAAAATAAAACACTTCTTGATTCTCATTCGAAAAAAGATCAGATAAATCCTGAATCATTCAATTTTTTTTCGAGAAGAAACAAAAAACCCTTTAATCATTCAGAGTTCGATCATAGCATATCCAATAATAGGGATTGGAATTTTATATATTCCACTTTCATTTTGCATGGTTATAAAGTAACACGAAAACATAAAAGGGGTAGAGTTTTTTTATCACCGGAACGAGATAGAAACAGATACAATGAAAAAATCCCGGATTTTGAATTTGTCCCTAAAATATATAAAAATGGTGTTTTACAAAATGATGATATTTTGGCCATTTTAAATGATCCTAGATACATAACCAAGGATTGGGGGATTATCAAGTATGGTACCATAAAAATTGATTCGATTGGCAAAAAAAACGAGATTATTGGGAATAGAAAAACGAAAAGATTTATGACAAGACATGAGATAATCGGAGGTGGTAACTTTTTTTCAATTCCGGAAGAAGTACATATTGTACATGAACCCTTTTCTCCCATCTTAGTAGAGGATAATAGTATTATTCAGGCAGGTGCAAAAATAACTTTGGATATTCATAGCCGAGTGAGCGGATCGGTTCGAATACGAAGGATAACAGACAATAAATTCGAAATAAGAATATTACCCGGTTGTATCATTCATCCAGGGAAAGCAAGGGAAATATCCGAACAAAGGGACGTTTTAATACAACCGGGGAAAAGAATTTTCGGTAAATTCAGATCCAGGAATTGGACTTATCTCCAGTGGATCATACCTCGTACAGATAAACCTTTTGCCTTACTCAGACCCGCAATGGAATATGAAATATCTAACAATTTAGCAACAGCATTCTCTCCTCATCGGGAGTTACTGGGGGAACAAGGAACTCTAAGAGTGAAAGCTGTTCAATATCTTCTCTATGAGGATGGTAAAGAAGTTCGAATCAATGACACGGGTATCCAATTAGTTCAAACTTGTTTAGTCTTGGATCGAGAAAAGGGATCCCCTATGAGAGTAGAAAGGGCTTATACTTCTTTCATTGAGATAGGAACGAATAAAACTTTCCAATTTCAAAATTTTCTTCAACTTAGTTTGATAAAACATTCTTTAGATACTGGGAATAATGACAATGACAATAATAACGATAATGATGATAATAACAATACAGCAGATTCCATATATATTTTGGGTAACAAAGTTCATTACACCAGTCATTCTTCCAATGGGGGAAGCCAGTCATTTAGTAAACATAAAGGTATTATTCGTATTCTACCCGATAGAGATCAAGAAAACACATCTTTTCTTATCTTGTCCTCGGACGATTCTCTCTCCCTCACCCTTTCATTTACTGGTCCAAAATATTATGATACAGTAGAAAAAAACGATATAAAATTTGATTCAAATGCCAATGCTTCTCCGACAGAATTCTTGAAGGATTCCTTAATATCCCCAAGTGAAAGTAATAAAAGTACACAATTCGATTTAAAAGGAATTACTACAGATTTTATTTCATCGATCCAAGAGGATTTACAAGAAAATCTTACGCAAGTAACTCCGTTGGAGAAGTTAGGTATTTTAGGTAATTTACATAGTATCGCTAATCCTCTGTCTTCCCTCTGTTGGTTAACCCATGGTAGAGTTCCATCCAATAAATATTCCATTATTGAAAATTTAAAAAATACTTCCGAAGTGCCTAAATGGTATTTTTCAGATGAAAATAGAATAAATTATCGTTTGATTTTCCACAAAAATATTATTTTTTATTTACTAAATTGGTGTTTCTCGTTATTCTGTCCATACAAAAAAACATTCCGATTAGTTAGTCTTGGACAATTGATATGTGAGGGTGTATCTACACCCGAATATGGACCACTTTTCCGATCTTGTCAAATAATAGCCATTCATATAGAATTTGTAGTAATTAGATTAGCTAAGCCATACTTAGCTAATGTAGGAGCGACTGTTCATAATAGTTGTGGAGACATTGTTAAAGAAGGAGATGCATCAATAACATCAATATATGAAAGATTAAGATTTGAAAATATTATTCTTCAAGGTCTTCCTAAGATCGAGCAACTTTTAGAATCCCGCCCTAATACTTCGGTATCAATGGATTTCAAAGACAGTTTTGAAGATCGGAACAACGATGTGACATGGATCTTCGGATACCCTTGGAGTTTCTTTCTCAGCGCTAGAGTAAGTTTAGAACAAAGTCGAATCGATTCGGTTGATCAAATTCAGAAGGGTTATCGATCCCAAGGAGTGAAAATATCCGATAAGCATTTGGAAATTATTGTGCGCCAAATGACATCGAAAATAGTTACTTTAGAAGATGGAATAGCTAATGTTTCTTCACCCGGAGAACCAATAGAAGTTTCACGGGCGCAAAGGATGAATCGTGCTTTGGAAGAAGAGATTCCTTATAAACCTATATTACTGGGAATAACGAAAGCATCTATTAATACTAAGAGTTTCCTTTCAGAAGTGAGTTTCCAAGAGACTACCAGAATATTAGCTAGAGCTGCTATCCGGGGTAAAATTGATCGGTTGAAAGGCTTAAAAGAGAATGTCATTCCTGGTGGAATAGTTCCTGCTGGTACTGGGTATAGAGAAGCAATTTGGCAAGTAACTCCGGAGAAAAAAAGGGGGGGGTTTCTGGGAACAAAGAATAATAAACTATTCATTAACGAGATTAAACACATTTTATTTTATGGAGAAAAAGAATTCCCTATTTCTTCCAGTAAAAAAACTATTCATGAAGTGTTAGGAACATTAGTATAGTATCCGAAGCGGATTTCAATAAATAACTTTAATGCAAAGTTTATTTTAGTAGGAAGATAATTAGATAAAACTAAAGAAATTTTTATTATTTACGAGTGTTATTTCCATATACTATTATTCGAGAATCATTGGGTTGTTAATAACCGAACGGGACAAAGAAAGAACTCCTTATGTAACAAATTATAAAATATCTACATTTTATTATTTATGAGAATATAATCCTATATTTTTGAGAGATTCAGTTTATTGGTAAATTTAGCCCATATTATGTATGGTCCCTGGGCTACATTATATTATAATCCCTGGGATTCTACTCGAGATGAGGGGGGGAGGGGGGGGGGAAGAAGGGGAAATGGAACCAAAATCTTTGAATATTATTTCAAAGAAATAAATTATAAAAGCAGGAGTTCGTTTCAGTCATCAAGTTCAGAAGTAGAATCCTAGGGTAGGGAGGCAGACACTTCATATCCCGCGGAAAGGGTATTCATATTACAAATCCTACTTAAAACGCGCGCCTTTCATAAGGCATAAGAAGCCTGTGATTCAGTGGCTAATGCAGCAAGTAAAATAAAAAAATTCTCGATAGTTGATACGGAATATAAAGCAGCTGATTCAATAGCATCAGCTGCTACAAAAGCTCACATTATTTAAATAAAAAAGAGCTCGGTGGTATGTCAACTAATTGGTCTGGTCTGCTACGGAAACACGTCCGCCCTCAAGGATTAAAAGATTTAGGGGACAGGAGGATCTGATGAATCTCCAAAGGAAGAAGCAGCCATTCCGAAAATACAATTGGCTCAACTGCGAAAAAAGATAAATATCCAGGTGTAATTAAATATGTGACAGGTTTATCCGATGTTGTAACAACTGTTGATTAACGGAAAGATTCTGTTGTTATTCAAGAATGTATAATTTTAAGTATTCCAACCATTTGCTTAGTAGATATACTACGGATTGCGATCCGGATCTTATTACGGATATCCCAATTCCAGCCAATAATAATTCTAGATCTTCAATTGGATGTATCTCAAATAAATTTACGTCAGCGATTCGCGAAGGTCGTGATTTCCAAGAACACGGGAATTTTTGAGTTAATCACTACTTTCGGACCTGAAAATATATGATATATTTATATAAATATCTTTTCGTTTTCTTAATATATTTTATTTTATTCGAAAAAGATATTTATATACATAAAGTGGTCGAAAATCCAAAAGTGAGATATTAAAAAAAAAAAAAAAGAAAAAACAATAGAATCATTTCTTCTTTTTATAGTTAATCTTTAGGAGGAGCAATACGCATATTGCACCATCTCTATCTTCCATTACCACGTTCCAAAATTTGTACGAAATATCCGGTGTGGAAGTAGGTCAACACTTCTATTGGCAAATAGGTAGTTTCCAGGTTCATGGACAAGTACTTATAACCTCTTGGGTTGTAATTACTATTTTATTAAGTTTAGCCATTCTAGCTACTGGAGATCTATAAACCGTTCCGCCAGATGGTCAAAATCTCGTCGAATATGTTCTAGAATTTATTCGGGACTTGGCTAGAACTCAAATTGGAGAAGAGGAATATCGTCCTTGGGTCCCTTTTATTGGGACCATGTTCCTATTTATTTTTGTCTCCAACTGGTCAGGTGCTCTTCTCCCTTGGAAAATCTTTGAGTTACCCCATGGAGAGTTAGCTGCACCTACGAATGATATTAATACTACCGTTGCTTTGGCTTTGCTTACATCGGTAGCATATTTTTATGCAGGTCTTCACAAAAAAGGTTTAAGTTATTTTGGTAAATATATTCAACCAACCGCAATACTTTTACCAATCAATATCTTAGAAGACTTTACTAAACCTTTATCACTTAGCTTTCGACTTTTTGGGAATATATTAGCCGATGAATTGGTGGTTGCTGTTCTTATTTCTTTAGTACCTCTGGTAGTTCCCATACCTATGATGTTCCTAGGATTATTCACAAGTGCTATTCAAGCTTTGATTTTTGCGACTCTAGCCGCAGCTTATATAGGAGAATCCATGGAAGGTCATCATTAGCCATTGAATAGGCTTTTCAATTGGATAGATGGACACACAATTCTTATTCATCTGTATGGAATATAGACGTAGTCTCTATGTCGAGGTTGAGGTGAAATTTTTATTGGTGTAGATAGTTTTTGGAAAATCAATCACTTTGCTAGATCTAGTTTCTTGAAAAAAGATTGATATCTTCCCGTAAGATAAATCTATTTTTATATATTGATCTTTTTTGATTCTAATATAAATTGATTTTCTCAGGTATAATAGGAATAATATGAACGATCATGAAACTTTTCTTCCATATCAATCAAATTGAATTAGTAAAATCTCTCAATAAAATAAAAGGTTATATGAAAATAACCGAACAAATTAAAAATCGAACTTAGTTGATTAGAATATTCACCTCTTAATTTAATTGTTCCTCGGTTACAACATAATAGAATAGGTAAAAAAAATCAGACTTATTATACATTATGGATGTAATTCGATTTACATAATTCGTGTAATATAAAATGATTAAGTTAGGAAATTGAGATAGAATTGCTATTCGGTCAAATTCATTCTGCCTCTCCTCAATATCTGAGTAATATTGAAATATGTAAAAACAATGAATATGTAATCTATTGGATAGACGTAGAGAAGAATGAAAAAGAATATTCTTTTTTATCTTCATATTCTTTATCATCTTTAGCGACACCATCGCTTTAATGAGAAACATCTTGAGTTATTAACTATTTTTATGAAAGATTTTATAACGAGTAAAAGTAGTTAGCAATAGAGGATAGGTTTTCATTAACCATTCCCCAACCTTAGTTGGAGGAGATCGATTACCATATGAACCCCCTGATTTCTGCTGCTTCCGTTATTGCTGCTGGATTAGCTGTAGGTCTCGCTTCTATTGGACCCGGTGTTGGTCAAGGCACCGCTGCGGGTCAAGCTGTAGAAGGTATTGCGAGACAACCAGAAGCTGAAGGTAAAATTCGAGGTACCTTGTTGCTAAGCTTAGCTTTCATGGAAGCTTTAACTATCTATGGACTAGTTGTAGCTCTAGCACTTCTATTTGCAAATCCTTTCGTTTGATCCGAAGAACGAAGCTCCGTACCTCTTGTTACTAATAATTAATCCCCTTCCTTCTCTATTTAATTTATTCGTCTATTCAGCCGATTCTCTATAGAGGGGGGGGGGCTAATAATAATGAGTAAGTAACAAACCTATCCTTTGGTTGAAAAAACCTGACTTTTGTAGCAGAGAGTAGAGCAAGTTATTTGTATTTATACGACCCTATTTTATAAATAGGCGAAACTTCAGACTGAGAAATCTCTCATAATGTCTATTTCAAACTACGTATGATGTTCGGTAGGGTCGAGTGAAAAAACTCTGTAAAACTTGGATAACCTATGACGGGAGAAGAGTATAAAAAATATGATGATTGATCCTGTTATTTTCCCGAGTTACTGGCCTCCTGCCGCGAGTCTCGGCTTAAATACCAACCTTTTAGAAACAAATTTGATTAATTTAGGTGTAGTAATTGGTCTACTAGTTTATTTCGGAAAGGGAGTGTTAAGTAATTTATTGGATAATCGTAAACAGACCATCTTGAATATCATTCGCGATGCAGAAGAACGGTATAAAGAGGCTATTGATAAGCTTAAACAAGCTCAGAACCGTTTACAACAGGCAGAAACAAAAGCAGACGAGATTCGCATAAATGGACTATCTCGAATGGAAAGAGAGAAACAAGATCTAATAAATTCCGCTGGTGAAGATTTAAAACGATTAGAAGACTCTAAGAATGCTACTATTCGTTTTGAAGAACAAGGAGCAATTGAACAAGTTCGCCAACAAGTTTCCCGACTTGCATTAGAAAGAGCTCTCAAAGCTTTAAACATTCGTTTGAATAGCGAATTGCACTCACGCATGATTGATCATCATATTGGCCTATCGATGGAGACCCTGGGAAAAAAAACTGATTAGCCTTTTCTTATAGGTTCTATTTTTCAGGAATCATTAACGAACACTAATGGTAAACATTCGACCCGACGAGATTAGCAGCATTATTCTCAAACAAATCGAGCAATATAATCAAGAAGTAAAGGTTATGAATATCGGTACCGTACTCCAAGTAGGGGATGGAATTGCCCGTGCTTATGGTCTCGACGAAGTAATGGCAGGGGAATTGGTGGAATTTGGGGATGGTACAGCAGGAATTGCTTTAAATTTGGAATCAGACAACGTTGGAATTGTATTAATGGGTGATGGATTGGCTATACAAGAAGGCAGTTCTGTAAAAGCGACAGGTAAAATTGCTCAGATACCAGTAAGTGACGCTTATTTGGGTCGCGTCGTAAACGCTTTAGCTCAACCTATTGATGGCAAAGGTCAAATTCCAGCTTCTGAATTTAGACTAATTGAATCTCCCGCTCCGGGCATTATTTCGAGACGTTCCGTGTATGAACCCATGCAAACAGGTCTTATTGCTATTGACTCTATGATTCCCATTGGACGCGGTCAACGAGAATTAATTATTGGGGACAGACAAACTGGTAAAACAGCAGTAGCTACAGATACTATTTTGAATCAGAAAGGTCAAAATGTAATATGTGTCTATGTAGCTATCGGTCAAAAAGCCTCTTCTGTGGCTCAGGTAGTTAATAACTTTGAGGAACGGGGAGCAATGGAATATACTATTGTGGTAGCAGAAACTGCGAATTCTCCTGCTACATTGCAATATCTTGCCCCTTACGTGGGAGCAGCTTTAGCAGAATACTTTATGTATCGTAAACAACATACTCTAATCATTTACGATGATCTTTCTAAGCAAGCACAAGCTTATCGACAGATGTCCCTTTTATTAAGAAGACCACCCGGTCGAGAAGCTTATCCAGGAGACGTTTTCTATTTGCATTCCCGTCTTTTGGAAAGAGCAGCTAAATTAAGTTCTCAACTAGGTGAGGGAAGTATGACTGCTCTGCCTATAGTCGAAACCCAAGCCGGAGATGTTTCGGCTTATATTCCTACTAATGTGATTTCCATTACCGACGGACAAATATTTTTATCAGCTGATTTGTTTAATGCCGGAATTCGACCCGCAATTGATGTGGGTATTTCTGTATCTAGAGTAGGATCCGCAGCTCAAATTAAAGCTATGAAACAAGTAGCTGGAAAATTAAAATTGGAATTGGCTCAATTTGCAGAGCTAGAAGCCTTTGCACAATTTGCTTCTGACCTTGATAAAGCTACTCAAAATCAATTAGCTAGAGGTCAACGATTACGCGAGTTGCTCAAACAATCTCAAGCAGCTCCCTTGGCGGTGGAGGAACAAGTAGCTACTATTTACGCTGGAGTCAACGGATATTTAGATATACTGGAAATCGGACAAGTTAAAGGATTTCTTGTTCAGTTACGCGAGTATTTAATAACTAATAAACCTCAGTTTGCGGAAATCATACGTTCTACTAAGGTGTTCACGGAACAAGCGGAAATCCTTCTGAAGGAAGCCATTAAGGAACATACTGAATTTTTCCTACTTCAGGAACAAAAATAAATATATGATTTTGTGATAATACGAGGGAGCTAGGAAAAAGCTCTTTTCCGGCTCTCCCCATTCACACGGGGAGAAAAAAAGCACATTGAAAGGTTTTTATTAAGCATAAAATAGTTTTCTCCAAGAAGATATTACGTCCAATAGGATTTGAACCTATACCGGAAGTTTAGAAGACTTCTGTCCTATCCATTAGACTATGGACGCTTTTATTTCTTTCCCCTTTCTCACGATGAAGAAGGGGAAAGAAAATCTGTTGTGAATGAAACAACTCACGGCATGGCTGTAAACAAAGATCTATTAGTAATAGGAAATTTTTTAAACTTATTGATCTTTCTTATTAAATAAAAAAATTTTTATTTCTTAAGTAAGCTCTTTCGATGGAAGAGCGGGTAGCGGGAATCGAACCCGCATCATTAGCTTGGAAGGCTAAGGGTTATAGTCGACATTAATTTTGGATCAATTAATGCCTCTAATTCAGAACCGAACATGAAAGTCTCTCTTCATTCGGCTCCCTTATGGAGTGGAGTATAAAGTAAGAAAAGAGATTCTTTTCTTAAATTGAAAACCGAGTATTGGATGATAAATAAGATCTTTATCTAATCGATGGTATCGGGGAAGTTGCATCCATAACATCTATGTCAGTTTTTTCATTTTAAATGAAGAAATACTTTTTAGATGATCCTTCTAAAAAAAATTTAAATCTCAATAATTGATTAAATAGAATGATGAATTAAATGATAAATTTTTTCTAGTTACTTCGTTCCTTGTTTCTATTGGCTCCAATCTTTAGGGGAATATTTTCCACCGAGCTTTAAACGGAAATGCTGATAGCTCTGGCAAACCAAAATTATCATTTTATAGCTATCCGGCTTGAATTTTCGAACAAAACAAAAAGAATTCAAGATTTAGTTGCGATGAAAAGAATACCTTTGATTTCTATCCATGGATTCTTGACGAATCAATCTCATAAGATTGATTTAGCTTCAAAATCATTCCGCCTTGCTATTTTTCAATCCGAAAAAGTAGAATCATTGATTATTATTTTCATGGGAATGATGCTCTTCCTATGGCATTCATAGGAAAGGATTTGAACCTTTGTAAGAATAGGGTTGTCAATTGGAACGTTGATCAATCAATCAATTAATATAAAAGACCCTTCAACTATCCAATAACTTTTGGTTTGAACGAATCGCACTTTTACCACTAAACTATACCCGCTATGATTTGATAGTAGCATAAAATTCTATTATTTGTCCAATAAAATAATAAGTAAAAATAGAAAGCCTTTCCTTTTCCTTATTGATGGATGGAATACAGTATTACTTTATCTTCAGACCCCATCCCCGGAGATCCAATACCTCGAACCGTTACTTTCACTTCCGGAGATGGCATATTGGGATTACAAATTGCCTTTGCGAGCTGCTAATAGAGCAATTACTAATGGACCCGATACGACTATCAGAGCCAGAACAGTAAGCTGTGCAATAACTTCCAAATTCATTCCTGTTTAACCTCTCTATTTCCAATTTGATTTCATAGAATCGATGAATTCTTCTTTTTTCTTTTTTTTCTATCAATGAAGAAAAAATAAATATATATATATTTATTTTTTCGAATGATATATTATCGTAAATTTATATATTATATATATATTTATATATATATATTTATATAATCTATCTAATTTGAATTGGTAGGATCTATAGCCATAAAGAGCTAGTATTGGTACAATGATAGAAAGCCTATCCATTTGAATTTACGAAATTTAAACCATGGATGTGGGTGAAAATTTGGACCAACCCGTGCGTGGTTCATATTACGAATATTCGGGGAGAAAATGAAGGGATGACATCAATCTCGGACAGTCAAATTATCTTAGTCCTTGTAAGTGCTTTAACAACAAGTTTTTTAGCTTTGAGACCGGGTAATGAATTGTATAATTGATAAGAACCGTTTGCTTTTACGTCCAAGGGGTAGCCTGGCCAGTTTTTGGCCAGGCCGACGGAATAATATATAGACTAATTTTGATGAAATGAATAATGCAAGTGTTTTTTGTCGAGAATGCTTATACTCATTCCCGTAACCATTATATTATAGTAGCTATATATCCGGTAGAATATATTTTGGAGAATATAGACTTTGGCTCTAGCATCATGTTAAAGTAAGAATACTTCCCTGCTCGGGGAGATGGCCGAGTGGACTAAAGCGGCGGATTGCTAATCCGTTGTACGATCATTCGTACCGAGGGTTCGAATCCCTCTCTCCCCGTTTACTAACTAAATATTTATCTTATGAATCCATAGAATCTCTGTAATTATTCTTTACGTCCGGGATTACGTCCAGGATCATTTGATAGGAATCCGAAAACGGAAAGAGAAACAAGAAAAATGACCACTGTGTAAACGAGCAGCTTGAGAGTAAGCATGACGTAATCTCCGGGATCATTGCGTTACTAGGAGTAGGATGGAGTAAATTATAAATTCCTATACTATACCACCTTTATTTGAATAAAATAAAAATTTTTATTTTAATGAAACAAAAATGATTTTTTATATTGATTATCATAGCCGATTAAAATGAATTGAGGAAAGAGGGATTTGAACCCCCGTCGACTCGGTTCCTCCGGTTAAAATGAGCCAGCCCCGGGATCGCCGCAATCGACCTTCTCCAAAAACCTTCTTTTTTTTTAAGGTAATTTTGGTAGTTCGATTAGAAAGGGTGAATAAGACAGGTAAGTTATTCGAAAGAAAGGAGAAAATAAATATGTAATATATATATATATATATTACATATTTATTTATATATTATCGGAAACTCACGGAGGCTTGCCGGACAAAGGCTAGGGGGAAAAGGAACAACGGTATGATCGGCATTATATCCACAATCGGATCGAAAATAGCATAAGCTTCGGGTGATTTAGCCAAAACGGTGCCACTTAAAAAAGTGGTGTTTCCTGGATAGGTTTCAAACATAACTAACATTTTTTCTCCGAAAAAAAAAGAAAGATTATTACAGGGGTTCAGCACGGCACGAAAGGAACCAACCTCATAAATTCTTGATGAAAGTTTTTCAGTACATTCCACTGCGTACGCACGGGTTGGTTCCTCCGGGCCCAGCCCCATATTTGCACGATCTCCCTCCCAGTGAAATATATGAAAGAAAAAGAAATCAATATTTTTTCTATTCCGTTCAATTTTATCAAGAATCCTTCTTTTATTCTATCCCATCCCTTTTTGTTTTCGCAATTAATCTATTTCTACTTAACAATCTATTTTATTTCATAGAAACGAATAAATCTTGGACTGAGATTTAGTCCGAATAGATAGATAGATTGACAACAACCTTAATATCGGGATTGAATAGCATCGGATATATCTCGTATGGGGCGTGGCCAAGTGGTAAGGCACCGGGTTTTGGCCCTGGTACTCGGAGGTTCGAATCCTTCCGTCCCAGGTTTCTCCGATGAAATAAAAAAAGAGTCCTCTTGTAAGGGAATGAAACGAACATTCCAATTTTCTACTATTTATTATTTGTAGTAGTATATTCTCTGAATCATCTTACGACAATAGTATAGGTATGGCAAGCAGAATCTCTGCGGAGTAGAATAGGGAAAATAGAAAAAGAATCTTCTTCATGAAATTAGCCTATTGGTTGTATGCCGGCCCTGCTCATATCGGAACTCTTCGAGTAGCCAGTTCCTTCGAAAATGTGCATGCTATTATGCATGCTCCTCTGGGAGATGACTACTTTAATGTAATGCGTTCCATGCTGGAAAGAGAGAGGGATTTTACTCCCGTAACTGCTAGCATAGTAGATCGCCATGTATTAACACGCGGATCCCAAGAGAAAGTTGTTGATAATATTATTCAGAAAGAAAAAGAAGAACGTCCTGATTTGATTATATTAACACCTACCTGTACTTCTAGTATCTTACAGGAAGATCTACAAAACTTTGTGGATAGGGCATCTATTACTTCTGATTCTGATGTAATTCCAGCGGATGTGAATCATTATCGAGTCAATGAACTTCAGGCAGCGGATAGAACTTTGGAACAAGTGGTTCGATATTATTTGGGTAAGGCTCGTAGACAAGGAAAAATGGATCGATCTATAACAGATATACCTTCCGCAAATATTATCGGTATTTCTACGCTGGGCTTCCACAATCAACATGATTGTCGCGAATTAAAACGTTTATTACAGGATCTGGGTATTGAAATTAATCAAGTAATTCCCGAAGGGGGATTTGTAGAAGATCTCCAAAATTTACCAAAGGCTTGGTTTAATTTTGTTCCTTATCGTGAAATTGGCTTAATGACAGCAATATATTTGGAGAAAGAATTTGGAATGCCTTACATATCTACAACTCCTATGGGAGTTATAGATACGGCTGAGTTTATCCGACAAATACAATGGCATGTTAATAAATGGACTCCTGCTTTTTCCAATAAAACAGTTGATTATGAACATTATATTGATCAACAAACCAGATTTGTTTCTCAAGCCGCTTGGTTCTCAAGATCCATCGATTGCCAAAATTTTGTAGGAAAAAAGGCAGTTGTTTTTGGTGATGCAACTCATGCTGCTTCAATAACTAAGATACTTGCTCGAGAGATGGGGATTCGCGTGTGTTGTACGGGTACCTATTGCAAACACGATGCAGAATGGTTTAACGAACAAGTTTGGAGTCTCTGTGATGAAGTACTTATTACAGATGATCATATTGAAGTAGGGGATATGATCGCTCGTGTAGAACCATCCGCCATATTTGGTACTCAGATGGAACGTCATATTGGTAAACGTCTTGATATTCCTTGTGGAGTTATTTCTCCACCAGTTCATATCCAAAATTTCCCATTGGGATATCGGCCTTTTTTAGGTTATGAGGGTACTAATCAAATAGCCGATTTAGTTTATAACTCATATACTTTGGGCATGGAAGACCATCTTTTAGATATTTTTGGTGGTCATGATACTAAAGAAGTTATTACTAAATCATTATCCGCAGAAACGGATTTGATTTGGAATTCCGAGAGTCAATTGGAATTAAGTAAAATTCCTGGCTTTGTTAGGGGCAAGATTAAAAGAAAGACTGAGAAGTTTGCAAGACAGAGTGGTATTACAAACATTACTGTCGAAGTAATGTATGCAGCTAAGGAATCATTGAGTACTTGAAACATTACATTGGGAACCTTCTCTCTACTCTATCCTTCCCATCCACCTATAGTATAACATAAGACTAAAAACTTCATTTCATAAAAATATAATAGAATAAAAACTCATGTCATTTATTCCATATATTCCTACAACATATTCATTTACACCTTTATCTGAATCTTAAAGAAAGATTATGGTAAAACTTCGTTTAGAATAATATGGTAGAAAGCGACGTGCAACTTGAATATCATGATCGGTTTCGTGGAAAATCTGCCATTCCCTATCCGAATTAAATATCTCAACATACGTTTCCAAACACAATCTTTTTTTTTTAGTGAGGCTCGCGTAACAACGTAGAATCTTCTTTATAACCTACGAGTTAGGAGATATAATCTAAAGTTAACGTAGAGCAAAAAAGCTATTGAAACTTTGTCCAACTTTTTAAAAATTAAATTTACTAAATTAGTAAATAGATTCTTACTTATCAAACAAATAACTCAAATTTTTTAATTTTCAATAAGTTGATCGAACAATGTAATAATTAAAAATTGTTATGATTGATTACAGTGAATGAAAGAAATTGAAATTACTTTCATTTCCCCTCCCTCAATCGAAAAAATAGTCAAAGTAAAGTGGGGCTTCCTACGATCATGAGGATCGATTTAAGAACGAGAAAATCCTATTTGATTGTTTAAACGACTAGATTTAGATGAAATTAAAGACGACTCAATAGAGTAGAGAGAACACACTAATTCCAAACGTGGAAAAAACATACCGTATGTATAGGGATAACCTACCTTCATTTTAATTCTGCTGAAGCGAAGTCATTATTGATTGATTGAGCCGTACAGGGGAAAACTTCGTATAGAGGAAAGCTCAACCTGCAGAGATTGTTGGATAAAGGGATACCCACCCGCCTTAAAGCAAGGATATTTGAATAAATCAAAGCTAATTGAGATGGTTATGAGTTCAATGCTTGATCCCATTTTTCCAAAACCTATTATATGTTCATTTAGTAGAGTAGCCTTCGTTACAATGGGTTAGGTAAAGATTGCGTTTATGTTTAATACAACCTATTTTTCGTTTTACCAAAATAGATCTAAAATCAAGTTAATAATATCGAGAAATAGCTAAATGGAATAATGAGAGGCCAGATAGAAGATATGGGGGAGGGGGGAGCTTATCGTTCCGTCAAGTCATTTCTTCCCATTAAATTTAAATGGGGGAGAAAGAACAAAAATAATTTATCCATCTCCGCTCCAGGAGGTGGTCCGATCCGTCCCCTGTTGAACTCCCGGTCGACTAGCTTCCTTCTAACTAACCCTATCATTATAGATTCTTTTGCTTTCCACGGAATAAGAAGAAAAAATATAAAAATCGTAAATCCCGAAGTAATTAATATAAAAAAAAAAAAAATAAAAAGAAAAAGAAAGCCTGCATCAAGAATTTCTCCCTCAACTTGACTTACTCTGATTCATATTCTCAAGATTCATTTATTCCTTTTCATCCATTCTTCCAGTATACTCTATTATTTTATTCTCAGGGTTGCTAACCCAACGGTAGGGTAATTGGCTCCCAAAAGTTTTATAAGACTACGATTGATCGACCTAGCGGAAAAAAAAAGTAGTTTCATTACAGAATTTTTATCAAGCTTAATTTGATCAAAATCTCTTTGTTAGTATCATAATGGAAGGAAAAGATTCGGATTGCTTTGTGAAAAAAGATCCACTGCTCAAGCGGAAAAAAAAAAAAGTTAATGGATAAGGCTAGATGGCTTGAATCATAGGTGGAACCAGAAGAACGAGCTCCCGTTTATTCAAAGATCCCATTTCATATTCTCCTTACTAATGGGATCTTGGAAGTTAGGAGTAAATTAGTAACCAATATGAGAGAGAGGGATTGTTCCTACAAGAAGGGTATTCTTATCAGAAATGAATCTTGAATATTCGGATAAATAAATAGAAAAAAAAAAAACAAATAAATACAAATGTGTAAAAGAATAACCAGCGTACTGACTAAATAAAGTGATTTATAGGTCAGGTAAGCGATCAGTTTGCAAAAAGAGATCCATTTTTCGAAAAGATTAATGCTTTTTTACAAGGAATCAAATAAGTTTTAGATAAAAATTATTTGATATCTTTTTTTATCTCTGAATAAATGAAAATAAATCTATCCGATCTTCACGTGGATCGCACTATGCATCATTTCTCATCCCAAGGAGTTACTCATATGAGAACCATAGCTTGGGTTTTATCTGAAATAAAGAAGCTACGAAGAAATCAAAAAAATATCTTGTGGCAGCAACGCTTTTTATATAAGCTTCTCCTTCATGATGATATTTACGCAATTGCTTATAATTGTTTTTCAAATAAATCGAGTTTAAAACGAAAAGAGGATTCAGGCCCAAGCAACAATCATTTAAGTTTCATAATCATAGAGCGTCTAATTGGTAGAATACGTCAACAAGACCTTCCAGATACTTTTTTATCTTTATCAAGGAAGCATCTTGGAAGGAAGGGTGATAAAAAAAATAAATCTTTCGATTACTATATCAATTCTTCTTGTGGATCAATTCGAGAAGGTCCGACTATAGTTCTGCAAATCCATTTCTTGATGCAATTTCAACCCTTGCTAAGGGAAACGAATGAATGGAATAGTTTTCGATCTATTCATTCCATATTTCCTTTCATGGAGGATCATTTTTTGTATTCCTATTGTTTCTTAGGTACTAAATTACCCTATTCTCTTCATCCAGAAGTACTTATTCGAATTTTTCGTCGACGGATTTAAGATGCTCCCTTTCTACACCTATTACGATTTATTCTCCACGAACAACAAAATCTAATTATCTCAAATACACCCATCTTTTTATCTCCAAGAGAAACAAATAGGTTATCCATATTTTTATGGAATTACTATATATATGAATCCGAATCTACTTTAGTTTCCCTTTGGAAAAAAACCTTACATTTTGAATCGTTCTCCGCTTCACCCGATCAAGCTAACTCTATTCAAAAGATCGAGCATATTGCAAAGCCATCATATGTTGCGAAGCCACCATGGATGATTACTCCACCGGAAAAAATATATTTTTTCGTGAAAAAACCTTCTATTCATTATGCAAGATATGAAAACAATTACATGGTAGCTTTGAAAGGTACTAAATATTTAGCCCAGAGATGGAAGCATTTTTTCTTAAGACTTTGGCAATATCGTTTTCATTTTTGGTTTCAACCATACAGGATACGCATTCAAAAATCATCCAAAGATTGTTTTCCTTTTTTGGGTTATATCCTAGGTATTGGACCCAAAATCACCACAGTTCAAGCCGAAATGGTGGACGATTTACCCATTGCTACCAGTCTTCCTACCAGAGAATTGTGTGCTATAACTCCAATTTCCGATCTAATCGGATTATTAGCCAAAGAAAAATTTTGCAATACTTTGGGACATCCAATTGGTAAATTAGCTTGGACTACTCTAAGAGATGATGACATTCTCAACCGATTCGATCAAATTTGGAAAAATATCGGCTATTATTATAGTGGATGTTCAAATAAAGAGGGGTTGTATCAAATACAATATATACTTCGATTTTCGTGTGCGAAAACTTTGGCTTGTAGGCATAAAAGTACAATACGCGTTGTGTGGAAAAAATATGGTTCAAAACTGTTTTCGAGATCCTCTTTTTCGGAGAAACCAGAGTTAATATCCCCGTTTCTCCCCAAGGTTCATTATCATAAAAAAAAATTTTGGTATTTGGATATTATCCAAATAAATTCTTTAGCAAATTCGTTGCAAAAAAGAGATATACTCGAATCCGAAACTGATTCTACTAACGAGAGGCTCGTCGGGCAATTCAATTGCCGAGACTCAAGATAATCTTGTGAAAGAACCGAAGTGTGATGAGATGATAGGTACGTACATAGCATAGAGAGAGCCATGTGCAATGAAAATTGCAAACGCGGAAACCCGGCCCCCAGAGGAGAGTAATTCACCCACTTTCATCCGATCAATTGGGTTCGGGTTGACCGGGCGGGGCCGGGGCTCGAACCCAATTGATCGGATTCAATTCATACTTTTTTCTTTCTCTCACACTTTAAATTTGAAATAGTATATAATGGGTATGTTTCCCTATTGATGAGATGAAGACGAAATGATATTTGTTATGTCGTCATTAATGCGAGTAAGTTAAGTTATGTAACATAGGCTACTTATGTCACCCCCAATCATTTAATTACTTACTGTTTTACGTATTTAAGAATCTGGATCTCTGAAGAAGAAACGGGGGGTTGACAACAAGGGGGTAACTCCGTATAATATAGAATAACAAGCATACAAAATAGAATATTTGTGCTTGGGTAATAATTCTTATTCAACAAGCCAAATTTTACCATGACCGCAATTATAGAGAGACGCGAAAGCGAGAGCCTATGGGGTCGCTTCTGCAATTGGATTACCAGCACCGAAAACCGTCTTTACATTGGATGGTTTGGTGTATTGATGATTCCTACCCTACTAACTGCAACTTCTGTATTCATCATTGCTTTTATCGCAGCTCCTCCAGTGGATATTGACGGTATCCGTGAGCCCGTTTCCGGTTCTCTCCTTTACGGAAACAATATCATCTCTGGTGCCATCATCCCAACTTCTGCAGCTATCGGTTTACACTTCTACCCTATCTGGGAAGCAGCTTCCGTTGATGAATGGCTATACAATGGTGGTCCCTACGAACTAATCGTTCTTCACTTCCTACTTGGTGTAGCTTGCTACATGGGTCGTGAATGGGAACTCAGCTTCCGTCTGGGTATGCGTCCCTGGATTGCTGTTGCATATTCAGCTCCCGTTGCAGCTGCTACCGCTGTTTTTTTAATCTACCCCATCGGTCAGGGAAGCTTCTCCGATGGTATGCCTCTGGGAATCTCTGGTACCTTCAACTTCATGATTGTGTTCCAAGCTGAACACAACATCCTTATGCATCCATTTCATATGTTGGGTGTAGCTGGTGTATTCGGTGGCTCTTTATTCAGTGCTATGCATGGTTCTCTAGTAACTTCAAGTTTGATCCGAGAAACCACGGAGAATGAATCTGCTAATGCAGGTTATAAGTTTGGTCAAGAGGAAGAAACCTATAACATCGTAGCTGCTCACGGTTACTTTGGCCGGTTGATCTTCCAATACGCTAGCTTTAACAACTCCCGTTCTCTACACTTCTTCTTGGCTGCTTGGCCTGTAGTAGGTATTTGGTTCACCGCGTTGGGCATCAGCACCATGGCTTTCAACCTAAATGGTTTCAACTTCAACCAATCTGTAGTTGACAGCCAAGGTCGTGTAATCAATACCTGGGCTGACATTATCAACCGTGCCAACCTTGGTATGGAAGTTATGCACGAACGTAACGCTCACAACTTCCCTCTAGATTTAGCTTCTGTTGAAGCTCCTTCCGCAAACGGTTAATTAATGTCTCTACAGATTCCTAGTTATTATCGATAAAAAGATAGTAACTCGGTCATAACTTTTCAACCTTAACATTGAAAGTTAGGATCAAACAGGGGGTTCTCGGAGAAAGATAATGACCCTGGTTAATTGAAAGGGAGACCGCGGGGGTCCCTGCTGCTTAAAGGGGCCGGGCCTCTAGAGAGTCCCTAGAAAGGGAAGGGGGGGATCTCGAAAATCCCCCCTAACCACCTTCAGGGTCATTATCATATCCGAATGGAATGAATGAGTAGAAGGGGGGGGGGCGGACGTAGCCAAGCGGATTAAGGCAGTGGATTGTGAATCCACCACGCGCGGGTTCGAGCCCCGTCGTTCGCCTGCGTTTATGAAAAGAATTCCGGTAATCGGTTGAAAAAATAAGAGAAGACTTAGTCTATATTTAGAAAATTAGATAAGGTATAGAGAATTTTAGTGGTGAAATGGTGGACACACGAGATTCGGAATCCCGTAAGAGCATGGGGTCCGAGTCCACTTTAAGTAAGTGAGGTTTTGCTAAATGGCGAAACTACCCTAGTTCCTTTTTAATAAATGAATTCTGAATCAAAATAATTTGGTGATTCGGGATTGACGGGGCTCGAACCCGCAACTTCCGTCTTGACAGGGCGGTACTCTAACCGATTGAACTACAATCCCATTAAAAACAGTTTAGTTATTATGTCGATCAAAAACTTATGTGTCAAATATATTCTTTACAATTATCGTAATTGTTCTGTCTGGGTGGAATTAGAATAGATACGTTTCTCTACGAATGGGACCATATCGATAGACGAAAACGAAACGGGATCTTTGTTATTGAAGCAGTAATCCCATTATGGAGCAGAATAAATAGTAATCTTTTATTGATGCTGAATGTTCAGATCAACCAGAGAAAGAAACTTCATATAATAAATTTATTGAATAATGAATGGATTGATTGATAAGTTGACATGACATTGGGTCGAGCTGGATTTGAACCAGCGTAGGCATTGCCAGCGGATTTACAGTCCGTCCCCATTAACCACTCGAGCATCGACCCAGTCAGTTGGAAGGGGAAGAAAGGCTTTTACCCCTCCCCTCTCCCTTATATCGGGATGGAAATAGAAACGGGTGCGGAAAGTTCTCGGGATGTTTGTGATTCCAAAAACTTTTAGTACCCCCAGGGGAATTCGAATCCCCGTCACCTCCGTGAAAGAGAGATGTCCTGGGCCTCTAGACGATGGGGGCTTATCCTTATCCTTATCCTTATGTTACTCAATTCATTATTTACTGTCAATAGTATGGTTCATTTCATTCCAATAATATTTCCAATTATTAGTTTCATTTCCACCTGCGGGAGATGGATGGGCTAACATCTGAGGTTCACACATTCCACCCAGTGATATATATATATATATATTATTTGAAGCCGAGCTTTGTTTTCCACCTCCGATAATTTAGGTACTTTGAATCCAGTTTTATGCTATATCAGAGGAAACTTATATTTATTATATGAATAATGTCTTATCTATTTGGATTCATTATTGAATATTACAAGATTTTAATCAACAATCAATAGTTTATTTATTAGGTCTTATTTCCTCGATCAGATTGGACGAAACAACTTGCTCATTCAAAAATCTACGAAATTTTTGAATATAAATTGTATTTAAAACCTTCTATATTCGAGTATGAAGCAAGTTCGGAGCAGGGGTTAAATATAAATAAAAAAGGTAATTTTTTTTTATTCAATATATATAAGTCAGGGCGAACTTACCTTTCTCATAGAAGATTAACTGTGGTTCATTCCATAATATTATATTCTCCCTCTAGAGAATCAATACGCCTTTTACTCGACTCGCCCATCTCATTCTAGAACATAATGTTATGTTTGTCATTAAATACCTACAATATCCTAGTTTATTTCCATAGTTACTGCTAGGTCAAATGGTAGAAACTTAATTTTATTATAATTTGTTTATGAAATAATATTTTGGACTTTTGGGTGGGAAGGGAAAGGGAACATATGCTTTATTTTTCCTCCTCCGCGGGAGAATAAAGAAAGTAATCCCTTTTCGAACTAACTTTATCACCATCTTTATCTCCTACAATCTATTTCTCCTAATTGAAACACTTCGAGGTGACTAATTATTTCCAGGGTCGAAATGACCATTCCGTACGGAAATAATTAATTGAGTTGCCCATACATAGCATCTTCCCGGAGAGGAGGTTAAAGAATTTAATTAAGAATCATATGATGTGCAATGGAATTGGAAAAATCTGAGAAGGATCCGCATTACGGAAATGACCAATAAATGATTCTAATACTAATAATAAAGTAAATAATAATGAAAATAAAATTAGAGTCGATTTTATTGGTTCTAGGTTTTGATGATCCACATGGATTGCATTAACTAAATGACTTGCATAACCTATATGATTTTTATTATTCACTTCTATGCATATGGAAAGATTGGACCAGAAATAAGCTATATATTATTATGAACTAGTTGACATTTTCCTGATTTTTAAATCAAACTATATTTGTTCTTGCAATAATACAATTCTTTCCCTCAAAGAAGCCCTTTTAACTCAGTGGTAGAGTAACGCCATGGTAAGGCGTAAGTCATCGGTTCAAATCCGATAAAGGGCTTCCATATTTTATCCATAGCCATAGAAGGTATTCTATTCCATTTTATATCATCCTGGATGAGAATCCACTCATGAACACTTAATGAATTGGAATAGTCAGATGAGAAGGAAAGTTTTATAAAAAAACATAATAATTTGAATAATTACAATTTAAAATTTAGAATTCTAATTCTCTATATTGAACAAAAATAATATATAGTGGTCTTATAAGTTTCCATTTTTTAGCAACTCGGGAGTGGAGTATTATTGCTCCACCCAGTCCGACTCTCGTGGATAATTGCGTGGAAATATCTATTAGCTCATAACATGATGGATTACCTATTTTGGTACGAACCGGGAGGAAAGAAAGAATGAATGGGGCATTAGTTAAGGTTAGTCAAGAGTTAGGAGCTTTCCATCATATATATACGATCGATGTATGTCCGAAGAAAGGAATGAAATTGTAAGGGATGGTGTAATTAGGCCCCCCGAGAATTAATCCCTTAGATCAGATCGACAGGGGAAATTATGAATAATATAATGAATGATCAATATTTGATCAAAAAAATCCCTTTATTTTATGAGGGAGGGTGAGCAGGGGAATTCGAATCCCGATCGATCCACTCCATAACTAATGATAAATCCTTAAATGTTTGGTATGGAAAGTGAGAAAGATCATCAATTTTCTGAAAATAGTAAACTTGACTTATTATATTGTATATAAGTTGGCTACCCTAATATCAAAATTGACTCAAAATCGTAAATGTGAATTTTATATCAAAGATAAGTCTGGAATCAAAAAAATCAAATCAGACTTTTCAAAATGAAAAAGAATTTAATTTTTCATTCACATTAAAATGTTTAAATTTTGAGAATTGAATCCCGCCTCTTTCCCCTCTTTCCTTCTCCTACTGCTTGCTCCCCATAAGTTGAAAATTATAAATACATATGTATATATATCCTATTTTTTACGGAAGGAGAATATAAAATAGATGCATCCCGATGAAATAAGGATAAGATATGTTACTTCTATTATTCAAACAGATCTAAGAAGGGTATTCAAAGAATTTCAATAATATTGGGTTAAAGGGACATCAAAAGGAAGGGGAATCAATCCTTGTGGGAAAAAATACTAGGGAGAAAAGAAAAGCTTACCTACCCTCTAAAAGGTCTTTGCTAAGTCCGAGTCCGTTTCGAGACCAGACAAAGATTCATTCTATCTATATTGAATGCTTTGAACCAACAAATGGACTATGATGATACATTTACAAAATTGATCAGAGAATTCTTTGGAGGGGGCAAAGAAAGAAAAAGGATCGTCCGTGGATGATTGAATATGATATCTTTCAATGATTCGATAGTGATAAGGTGCCCAAAAATGGTTGAAATAGTTGAATGGGAGAATCACTATGACTATAGCCATTGGAAAGTTTTCCAAAGAGCAAAAAGGTTTATTTGATAACATGGACGACTGGCTAAGGAGAGATCGTTTTGTATTCGTGGGTTGGTCTGGTCTATTGCTTTTTCCCTGTGCCTATTTTTCTCTGGGTGGATGGTTTACGGGTACAACCTTTGTAACCTCATGGTATACTCACGGATTGGCTAGTTCTTATTTGGAAGGTTGTAACTTTCTGACTGCCGCAGTCTCTACTCCTGCTGATAGTTTAGCACACTCTTTGCTGCTATTATGGGGTCCTGAAGCACAGGGAGACTTTACTCGTTGGTGCCAATTGGGTGGTTTATGGACCTTCGTTGCTCTACACGGTGCCTTTGCTTTAATAGGTTTCATGTTGCGCCAATTTGAACTTGCTCGATCTGTACAATTGCGTCCCTACAACGCAATTGCATTCTCTGGTCCGATTGCTGTTTTTGTTTCTGTATTCCTGATCTATCCATTGGGCCAGTCTGGTTGGTTCTTCGCACCCAGCTTCGGTGTAGCAGCTATCTTCCGATTTATCCTTTTTTTCCAGGGTTTCCACAATTGGACTTTAAACCCATTTCATATGATGGGAGTCGCTGGAGTATTGGGTGCTGCTCTTCTATGTGCTATTCACGGTGCTACTGTGGAAAATACTCTATTCGAGGATGGTGATGGTGCAAATACATTCCGTGCTTTTAACCCAACTCAATCTGAAGAGACTTACTCCATGGTTACTGCTAATCGTTTCTGGTCCCAAATTTTCGGTGTTGCTTTCTCCAACAAACGTTGGTTACATTTCTTCATGTTATTCGTACCCGTAACTGGTTTATGGATGAGTGCTATCGGAGTAGTTGGTCTAGCCTTGAATCTGCGGGCATATGACTTTGTCTCTCAGGAGATCCGTGCAGCAGAAGATCCTGAGTTTGAAACTTTCTACACCAAAAATATTCTTTTGAACGAAGGTATTCGTGCTTGGATGGCGGCCCAGGATCAGCCTCATGAAAACCTTGTATTCCCCGAGGAGGTTCTACCCCGTGGAAACGCTCTTTAATGGAACCTTGGCTTTAGGTGGTCGTGATCAAGAAACCACTGGCTTTGCTTGGTGGGCCGGTAATGCCCGACTTATAAACTTATCTGGTAAATTACTTGGTGCCCACGTGGCTCATGCCGGATTGATTGTGTTCTGGGCTGGAGCGATGAACTTATTTGAAGTAGCTCATTTCGTACCGGAAAAGCCTATGTATGAACAAGGTTTAATTCTACTTCCCCATCTGGCTACTTTGGGATGGGGAGTAGGTCCTGGCGGAGAAGTTGTAGATACCTTCCCATACTTTGTATCCGGAGTACTTCACTTAATCTCTTCCGCAGTTTTAGGTTTTGGGGGTGTTTATCACGCACTTATCGGACCCGAAACTTTAGAAGAATCCTTTCCATTTTTCGGTTATGTATGGAAAGATAAGAACAAAATGACCACTATTTTAGGTATTCACCTAATCTTGCTAGGTGTTGGTGCTCTCCTTCTAGCGTTCAAAGCCTTGTATTTTGGGGGCGTATATGACACTTGGGCTCCCGGTGGTGGAGATGTAAGGAAAATAACAAATCTTACCCTTAGTCCAAGTGTTATATTCGGTTATTTACTCAAATCACCTTTTGGTGGAGAAGGTTGGATTGTTAGTGTAGACAATTTGGAAGATATAATTGGGGGACATGTTTGGTTAGGTTCCATTTGTATTTTCGGTGGAATCTGGCACATTCTAACCAAACCTTTCGCATGGGCTCGTCGTGCTTTCGTATGGTCTGGAGAAGCTTACTTGTCTTATAGTTTAGCGGCTCTTTCCGTCTTTGGTTTTATCGCTTGTTGCTTCGTTTGGTTTAACAATACAGCTTATCCTAGCGAATTTTATGGTCCTACTGGTCCGGAGGCCTCTCAAGCTCAAGCTTTTACCTTTCTGGTTAGAGACCAACGCCTTGGAGCTAACGTAGGTTCTGCTCAAGGACCCACTGGTTTAGGTAAATACCTTATGCGTTCCCCCACTGGAGAGATTATTTTTGGGGGAGAAACGATGCGCTTCTGGGATCTTCGTGCTCCATGGTTGGAACCCCTAAGGGGTCCTAATGGTTTGGATTTAAATAAGTTGGAAAAAGACATACAGCCTTGGCAGGAACGACGCTCGGCGGAATATATGACTCATGCTCCTTTAGGTTCTTTGAATTCCGTAGGTGGAGTAGCTACTGAGATTAATGCAGTGAACTATGTTTCTCCTCGGAGTTGGTTAGCTACCTCCCATTTTGTTCTAGGATTCTTTTTCTTTGTAGGTCATTTATGGCATGCAGGAAGAGCTCGTGCAGCTGCAGCCGGATTTGAAAAAGGAATTGACCGTGATTCCGAACCTGTCCTTTTTATGACACCCCTTAACTAGAGGAGTGAATAGGAATAAGTAAGCTGGAATTACAGCTCAGCTAAGAAAAAGCTTCCCCGAATACGAGTGATAAATACCGTCTTTGCAGGTTCCTGCTGAAAGCTCGGCTATTCATAGCCGAGCTTTCAAATCAATTGATATTGATAACTAGATTCGTGAATGAGATGATCCTTCGACGGAAGGAGAGAGAGGGATTCGAACCCTCGATAGCGCTAAAACTATACCGGTTTTCAAGACCGGAGCCATAAACCACTCGGCCATCTCTCCTAAAATCCATTCTATGTAACTGTAACTGTAACTTCTTTCGGTAGCATCTATAATAAATATCGGTACCATAATCATTAGTAAATATTTATATTGTGTGAATAACATATAATATCTCTCTTTTGAAAGAGATGCAAAAAGTATCATCTGGAGATGGGAGAAGTTAATAAGGCTCAATTATCAATATAGTCGAATTAAATTGTTTATATGATACATTTGGCTTGGTTTTCAAGATCTATGCCAGATAGGGATCAGATGGTATAATCCGTTTCATTCGTTAAGAACCTGGAAAACCACAACCATGACTATTGCCTTTCAGTTGGCTGTGTTTGCATTAATCGCGATTTCATTTCTCCCAGTAATTGGTGTGCCTGTTGTGCTTGCCTCTCCTGACGGTTGGTCAAGTAACAAAAATGTCGTATTTTCGGGTGCTTCGCCACGGATCGGATCAGTCTTTTTAGTAGGTATCCTTAACTCCTCCATATCCTAAGTTTTTGGCTGAGTTGCAACACCCCCTCCCTTGGTTGAATTAAAAAACTGAGGCACAAAATCTAAAGTGTTTCCCAGGGGAGGGTTGGGTTCCATTACCGATTCGTCTTTCAATAAAAGAATAAGTAGTTTAAATTTGCATTATTAATCAAAAATTGACTATATAATAGTGAATCTACTAATATAGTGGAGAATAAGAGAAAAGCAGTTGCGGGTATGGTTTAATGGTAAAATTCCTCCTTGCCAAGGAGAATATGCGGGTTCGATTCCCGCTACCCGCCCATTCCCCCAAAAGGATATAAGTGGAATATAGAATCAATATAATCTTAGATTCGTTTTTTTATTCTTGAATAAAATAAAGGTATAGAGATTCATACATAAACTGGAAAAGGCTAAAAACTTTGGTTTTGGCGGAGACGGGATTTGAACCCGTGACCTCAAGGTTATGAGCCTTGCGAGCTACCAGGCTGCTCTACCCCGCGCAATTTATATATATATTATTATTATTATTATTATTAATTAATATATAAATATGCTTCACTGGACAAGTAATATAATATTTGAACATCAAGAATTTGCCCTTTAGGAATTATTCTCAATTGCATTCATATCCAATCTTTCCGAATTTTTTATTCTTTACCAACTAGATTTTGTTACTCCGGGCAACAAACATGCATGAGCCATCTCACGAAGCACGTGCCTAGATAAGCCAAAGTCTCGATAATTAGCTCTAGGTCTTCCAGTCAGGAAACAACGACGATGAAGACGTGTAGGTGCACTATTACGTGGTAAGGATTGTAATTCTCTATGAATTTCCCATTTTTCATCTAATGAGAAAACCTTACTTATCCTCTCTTTTAAAGATTGACGAATAGAATGGTATTTTTGTTCCAACTTTTGCTTCTTTTCCTCCCTCTGGATAAGACTCTTTCTTGCCATAGTGGTTCAATTAATAATAAATAACATTTTTATGTCAAATTTTGGAAGGAAAGAGGATTCATCTCTTTCTCTACTTCTTCTTTCACTCCTAACTATTTCATTCAGTGGAATGGAATTAGGCCTACCATTAGTCTAAGTCTAGTCAGTCCCGATCCAAGGGTAGGCTTAATTCAATAATTCTGATCTTACTAGAGATGATGACTAGCCAAATTTGCCTGATGTAGAAGCAATTAGGAAAGCCGCATAAGTAAATATATAACCCACAGAAAAATGAGCTAATCCAACTAATCTTGCTTGAACAATAGAAAGAGCCACTGGCTTATCCCTCCAGCGCACCAAATTAGCTAGAGGTGTACGTTCATGAGCCCATGCTAGAGTCTCAATAAGTTCCTGCCAGTATCCACGCCAAGAGATAAGAAACATGAATCCAGTAGCCCAAACAAGATGCCCAAATAGGAACATCCATGCCCAAACGGATAAACTGTTCATACCAAATGGATTGTATCCATTAATAAGTTGCGAGGAATTTAACCACAAGTAATCTCTTAACCATCCCATTAAATAAGTAGAAGATTCGTTGAATTGAGCTACATTTCCCTGCCATAAGGTAATATGCTTCCAATGCCAATAGAACGTAACCCATCCAATAGTATTTAACATCCAAAAGACTGCCAAATAAAAAGCATCCCAAGCTGAAATATCACAAGTACCACCTCGTCCCGGACCATCGCATGGAAAACTATAACCAAATTCTTTTTTGTCTGGCATTAGCTTGGAGCCACGTGCATCTAAAGCACCCTTTACTAGGATCAACGTGGTTGTGTGTAAACCCAAAGCAATGGCATGATGAACCAAAAAATCTCCGGGACCTATGGTTAGAAATAGCGAGTTACTATTATTATTAATAGCATCCAACCAACCGGGTAACCAGATGCTTTGACCAGCATTAAACGCTGGACTATTTGCCGAGGATAGGAGTACATCAAAACCATATAAAGCTTTGCCATGACTGGATTGGATCCATTGAGCGAATACGGGTTCAATCAAGATTTGTTTCTCCGGAGTACCAAAAGCGAGCATAACATCGTTATGGACATAGAGTCCCAAGGTATGAAAACCCAGGAATAAACTAGCCCAACTTAGATGAGATATGATAGCTTCTTTATGTTCCAACATTCTCGCCAATACATTACCCTTATTCTGTTCCGGATTGTAATCCCTAATAAAGAATATGGCTCCATGAGCAAACGCACCCGTCATAATAAACCCAGCAATGTACTGATGATGAGTATATAATGCAGCTTGAGTAGTGAAGTCTTGTGCTATGAATGCATAAGCAGGTAAGGAATACATATGTTGAGCCACTAAAGAAGTAATAACTCCCAGAGAAGCTAAAGCAAGACCTAATTGAAAGTGGAGAGAATTATTGATTGTGTCGTAAAGGCCCTTATGTCCGCGTCCCAATCGGCCTCTCGGAGGAGTATGTACTTCTAGAATCTCCTTTATACTATGCCCAACTCCAAAGTTAGTTCTGTACATATGACCGGCTACAAGGAAAACAAGGGCAATAGCTAAATGATGATGAGCAATATCAGTCAACCATAAACTTTGAGTTTGCGGATGAAATCCTCCGAGGAAGGTTAGAATAGCAGTACCTGCTCCTTGGGAAGTACCAAATAAATGACTACCGGAATCAGCATTTTGAGCATAAACGCTCCACTGCCCCACGAAGAGAGGCCCTAAACCTTGAGGGTGCGGTAATGCGGTCAGTAAATTATCCCATCTTACGTGCTCACCCCTTGATTCGGGAATGGCAACATGAACTAGATGCCCCGTCCAAGCCAAAGAACTTACTCCAAAGAGTCCTGACAAATGATGATTGAGACGAGATTCAGCGTTTTTGAACCACGAGACACTTGGTTTCCATTTAGGTTGTAAATGCAACCAACCCGCTATCAAAGAAAGAGCAGAGAGAATTAGCAAAAAGGGAGCTCCAGTATAAAGATCCTGATTAGTACGCAAGCCAATCGTGTACCACCATTGATAAACGCCGGAATAAGCAATATTGACTGAGCCTGGAGCCCCTCCTCGAGTAAACGCTTCTACAGCTGGTTGACCGAAATGGGGGTCCCATATTGTATGAGCAATAGGTCTTGTATGTAAAGGATCTTGTACCCATGCTTCGAAATTACCTTGCCAAGCTACGTGGAATAAATTACCGGAGGTCCACAAGAAGATTATTGCTAACTGACCAAAGTGAGAAGCAAAAATTTTTTGGTAAAGACGCTCTTCAGTAATATCATCATGGCTCTCGAAGTCATGTGCGGTAGCAATACCGAACCAAATACGACGAGTAGTTGGGTCTTGGGATAGGCCCCGGCTGAATTTCGGAAATCTTGATGCCGTAATGCTTTTCGGATCCTCCTAGCCATTATCCTACTGCAATGATTCTTGCTAGGAAGAATGCCCATGTCGTGGCAATTCCACCCAGGAGGTAATGAGCTACCCCCACAGCACGGCCTTGTACAATACTTAAGGCTCTAGGCTGGATAGCAGGAGCAACTTTTAATTTGTTGTGAGCCCAAACGATAGATTCGATGAGTTCTTGCCAGTATCCACGACCACTAAATAAGAACATTAGACTGAAAGCCCAGACAAAGTGAGCACCCAAGAATAGAAGACCATATGCAGATGACGAGGAACCATAGGATTGGATTACTTGAGAGGCCTGTGCCCATAAAAAGTCGCGAAGCCATCCATTAATGGTAATTGAACTTTGTGCAAAGTTTCCTCCTGTAATATGAGTCACTATACCTTGGTCACTTATACTACCCCAAACATCAGATTGCATTTTCCAGCTAAAGTGAAATATTACCACTGAGATTGAGTTATACATCCAAAATAAACCTAGGAAAACATGATCCCAAGCAGATACTTGACACGTTCCTCCCCTTCCGGGTCCATCGCAGGGAAAACGAAAACCAAGATTAGCTTTATCGGGTATTAAACGAGAACTGCGAGCAAATAAAACACCTTTAAGTAGGATCAATACAGTTACATGGATAGTAAATGCATGAATGTGATGTACCAAAAAGTCTGCGGTTCCTAACGGAATTGGTAACAAAGCCACCTTGCCACCCACTGCTACTAAGTCACCACCTCCCCAGGTTAAGCTGGTGCTTGCTGCTGAATTGGGAGCCGTTAAACTAGGTGCTATAGCATGGGTATTTTGTACCCATTGGGCAAATACAGGTTGTAATTGTATAGCAGTATCTGAGAACATGTCTTGGGGACGTCCTAAAGCACTCATGGTGTCATTATGGATATATAAGCCGAAGCTGTGGAACCCTAGGAAGATACATGCCCAGTTGAGATGTGATACTATTGCATCGCGGTGTCTAAGAACACGATCTAATAAATTGTTGTATTGAGTGGTTGGATCGTAGTCCCTTACCGCGAAGATGGCTGCATGTGCAGCAGCTCCAACTATGAGAAATCCACCAATCCACATGTGATGTGTGAACAAAGAAAGTTGAGTACCATAGTCAGTAGCCAGGTATGGATAAGGAGGCATGGAATACATGTGATGAGCTACCACAATTGTTAAAGAACCTAGCATAGCTAGGTTGAGAGCCAATTGAGCATGCCATGAGGTGGTTAGAATATCATAAAGGCCCTTATGTCCTTCACCCGTAAATGGACCTTTATGAGCTTCTAGAATCTGCTCCAGGCTATGACCAATGGCCCAATTAGTTCTATACATATGACCGGCTATAAGAAAGACAACTGCAATAGCTAAATGATGATGGGCAGTATCGGTCAACCACAACCCCCCCGTTATTGGATTTAGTCCTCCACGAAAAGTTAAAAAATCCGAATATTCTGACCAATTTAGGGTAAAGAATGGGGTTAGCCCTTTAGCAAAACTTGGATAAAGTTGAGCTAAAAGATCACGATTTAGAATGAATTCATGAGGAAGAGGGATTTCTTTAGCATCTACTCCAGCGTCTAAAAGTTGGTTAATAGGTAGAGAGACGTGTACTTGGTGTCCTGCCCAGGATAGAGAACCTAATCCTAAGAGTCCTGCCAGATGATGATTCAACATAGATTCTACATCTTTGAACCAGGTCAATTTGGGAGCAGCTTTGTGGTAGTGAAACCAACCAGCAAAGAGCATTAACGCTGCGAGAACCAATCCACCTATTGCAGTAGAGTACAGTTGTAATTCACTAGTTATCCCAGAGGCTCGCCAAAGTTGGAAAAAGCCAGAGGTTATTTGTATTCCCCGAAAACCTCCACCTACATCTCCATTTAGAATTTCCTGACCCACTATTGGCCAAACAACCTGAGCACTAGGTTTAATGTGAGTAGGATCACTAAGCCACGCTTCATAATTGGAGAAACGAGCCCCATGGAAGTACATACCGCTTAGCCAAACGAGAATGATGGCTAATTGCCCAAAGTGAGCACTAAAGACTTTGCGAGAAATATCTTCCAAATCATTGGTATGACTGTCAAAATCATGAGCATCGGCATGTAGGTTCCAAATCCAAGTGGTAGTATTAGGGCCCTTAGCCAGAGTCTTTAAGAAATGCCCAGGTTTAGCCCATTTCTCAAAAGAGGTTTTTACAGGATCCCTTTCTACCGTAATTTTGACTTCTGGTTCCGGTGAACGGATAGTCATCGAAGTTCTCCTCTTTCCGGATAGGACACGGGGGAAACCCGCCAAGAGTAATTGGTGAACTTCTGAAAGCTATAGATTCTCCAAACTTTTTTCCTTTACCGGTTTATAACTGGGGCGACTATGATACAGAAGCTACCTAGGGCAGGTATTCAATTTTATTATGACACACCTCGAAGGTGCTTAATGGACCACTATTTGATTGAGTTCTTCCTTAGCTCACAATTGTATTATTACAATAACTATATCATTATATAAGATCAGTTTTAATAAGTCTTTACCCAGCCTACATTGTATATGCATATACAATGTATACAGCCTAGCTTGTATCTCGTAAAGCAAACAAAAATATGAATATATCGTAATATGATACGGAAAAGACAAAATTCTATTATGTATACATAATATATCATCCGATAATGATTGGTTATACTTAGTTATTCCACAATAATGACCAGATATGGTTGGTTATCCATAAATGAAATGGTTGAAAACGTTTCTATCTTTTGTTAGATTTCTTCTCATTCCTCCGAATAAGAACCTATTAAGCATACATAGATAATCTTACTTTTTCTATGAATGCTTAATTTATTCCTACAACGAAAGAATTTTAAAGGAAGAGACTGTAAAGGGAGGGGGGGATAATAAAAAAAAAATAAGAATCTAATCCGACTACTAGATGGGATACAATTATATCGTTCCTTCAAATCCCATATAATATAAAAAGCCGAGAATATGGAAGGATCAATTATAAATGTATGTTATGAATCTTTAAGACGTCCTGCAATTTTCAACCAATTCTGTGCTTCAATGTAATTGCTTGGAGCAAGTGATATAGCTTGTTCCCAGTAATCAGCAGCTTTGTCGAACCAAGCTTCAGAAGTCTCAAAATCCCCTTGCTGAATGGCTTGCTCTCCTCGGTCGGGATAGGTTAGTCAACTCCAAAAAGGTTCCCTCCCTTAGAACCGTACTTGAGGGTTTCCTACCTCATACGGCTCCATCAAATATTATTCAGTTTCCTTTTTACGTACATACAGAAATGATGAAATAAATCAAAGAAAATTTATTTGCAAACTATGCTATGGATTCATGTACTCAAAAAGCCGGAATAGTTGGTGAAGTATGTTTGGGATTGAACCCCAAACAGGGGAACCAAATCTTATCCCTTCTCCTACCAAGAACGGGAATTAAATCCAAAAAACATCTCTCTTTTTTTTTAGAGATGTAATTTTTTTTTCGAATGGTAACTATCTTACTCCAAGAGGTTCTTTTTTGAAAAAATACTCGATCGAAAATTTCAATTTATTGAAAAGTGTTTTTTTTTTTTTCCTTAGGATTCGATGCTACACCGCTGCTCGCTCATTAAATCGGCTCTATTACACAAGTTGATTTTATACTATACTTTTTTGTAAGTAAGCGAATTCTGTCGTATCAGCCCAAGCTTCCGATAATTGATCTTTGCGGCGCTTTCTTTATCAATTGAATCATCTTATCCGTAGAGCATATAGTATAGGCTTCATTCATTTCCCCATGTCCGGGCTCCCATGAGGATTTCCTTTCTACAGCTAATAAAAACTATTACTTAATAATAGTGAATATGTAGAAACCCCTTTTTGTTCATTCCCGGTAGTTCTCAACCAGCAGATTCTGTAGTATAGATAGTCGCACGTAATGACAGATCACAGCCATGTTATTGAAAGCTTGTGGCAAGGATGGATTTCGTTCTAATGCTTGGAAATAATATTCTAAAGCCCTCGTATGTTCTCCATTGCTTGTGTGAATAAGCCCTATATTATACGGTATGTAACTTCGATCATAAGGATCAATTTCTAGGCGCATGGCTTCGTAATAATTTTGTAAGGCTTCCGCATATTCTCCTTCAGATTGAGCTGACATTCGTTACGGTTGCTCGAGGAAACTGAGCCCCGCTTCAAAACCGTACGTGAGATTTTCACCTCGTACGGCTTCTCCTGTATGGTGTACAAGAAGGGGAATGCTCTATAGAATCAAAAAGATTCTTACCCAATATCATAAACTGGCAGGGGCTAGTGTCTCCATAATTTATCTCTAGCCATCCTTCTTGCAAGGATTAATTTCTGTTGTTAGAAATATAAACTTTAACAATTTCTTCGTTCTCAACGCTTCGTATTTTCCAGGGGTTCGCTACTTCGGCAACCTTCGATGGTTATATGGGTATCCAGAATACAAACGAGATGGAAGTTCGTTGTCCCAACCACAAATTCTTTATCAGCTTCGGAAACCTGATAATTTGTATGAACTATAACGAAGCCTTTGTGTTGTCGATTCCTACACGTAGTGCTTCTCCCCTATGCATGTCCATGGAATAAAAACTTACTTTCTTTTTCAAAGCCTATTTTTTTTTATGGGTTCAACCCCTTGCTCAATACCATGATTCATAGGAAATTGAAGTATCTAGGGCTGCATCAACCGAGGATACACGGTGGAAGGAATTGTCTCATTATATTCCTGAAACTCACCTTCACTAAGCGTAAGTTTCATATGTTACAATATTCGATTTCAAGGTTGTTCCCGGAATCGAGAATCGAATCACACCATCTCTGTAATAAGTAGATGCTTCTTTTTCCCTTCGAGTAGTTGGAATTACCCGCAACAGAATATCTGCTACAATTGTAGAAGTCTTATCAATAAAATTATCGTTTCTCTGGGATCTAGGCATAGTCAGTTATATTTCCGTTAATCTTTCACCATTTTTTTGAGGATAGATCCATAAATGATCTTTCGTTATATTATGAAAAATCATTAACATCTTTTTATTTTACTCGAGATTGGGAGTGAGCATGTAAACAAAGGCATCTCAATCCAATCCCCTTACGAAAGGTTCTCGAGTCATTATTCAATAACCAGAAAAATATTCTTTTCCAGAGAAAGCAAAGAATTATAAAATTCAATTTTAATTTCATTAGTTCAAAAGTAATTCTTACTGAAAGGTAGAATCATCAACATCAATATAAATAACCTTTTTTTTGTATAACTCTATCACAATTTTATTGTTCTCAGTATTTGTGATGATCCTCGAATAATCATGTTCCTTCTTTTTCCTAGACGGGCTGGGAAACTAGGAAGGAATAAAAAGAATAATATGTATGTGTCATTATTAATAATGACACATACATATACATATAATATCAAATAGAATCTGCTTTTGTTTTTTAGAGATCTAAGTTCCGAAGAGGTTAAATTTTTGAAATGTATCATTGATATTTAGGAGGAGTTATTTGTCTTTTCAGATGTTTCTTGAAATTTTAAATTCTTTCATTTTTATCTTGTTCCGGGGAATCAGGACAAAATAGAATAGAACTGATTCTACTCCAATAATAACAATTACTAAAAGGATCTTGTTATCTTATAAAGATATGGATTAAACTGGAGAAGTACCATAGAAAAAGGAAAGATGGCCGAGTGGTTTAAGGTGTAGCATTGGAAATGCTATGTAGGCTTTCGCTTACCGAGGGTTCGAATCCCTCTCTTTCCGTATTCACACCTCGATTCTTTGAGATACATTATTCATTAATAATACAAAAATCTTTTTGAATTGTGTTTTATATCATTATTTGGATAGAATAACTATGTGGGAATATCTCTAATTCGATCCATAATATATAACGGAACTTTGATTAGTAATTGATTCGTGGTAGAACAAACAAAACATATGGTATGGGAACAATAAAAAGAGATCCGAATCCCCATAAAGCAATTTTTTCTATCTGAAGAATTACCATTGGAAACCCGAATATTCTCTATAAAAACCTATAAAAACATCAAGCATTTTTTTTTTTTAAGCTTGACGAGAATGATATTCCACAACTAGCAATTCCTTAATTTTCAAATCAATCCATTCACGATCTATTATCTGATTAACTAATCCTATATTTTGTGATGAATGGAAAGTCGAATGATTCGGTTTTTTATATTTACGAGAGGAATCTCTATTTCTTGTGATCATAGCTTGAGATTTTGGCCGATTCCTCATAGTAATAATATCTTTGGGTTTGCAACGATAACTTGGTATGTTTATTGTACAATAATTGACCATAATATGTTTATGGTTAACCATTTGTCTTGCTCCGGGAATGGTAGGAGCCATACCCAATCCAAGAATGATATTATCTGAACGCATTTCGAGTGATTGTAATGATACTTGGCCTGTTGAGCCCTTGGCTCCCCTAGCAATACGAACATATTCAAGTAATTGTCGCTCGGTTAATCCGTAATGAAAACGCAACTTCTGTTTCTCCTCCAAACGAACACGATATTTAGAGGCTTTTTTACTAGAAGTAGATCTGTTAATAAAATCAGGCTTTTTTTTGTGCGTTTTCTGAGTTGGCCCTGGTAACCTCCCCAGACGGCGTATTATTTTTACGCGGGGTCCTCGGTAACGGGACGTAGGAACTCCTTGTTTTGCAAGAAAAATTGATGAAAGGGGGATAGCATACATAAACTATCCGGTGATGAAACAAATGTTTAATTTAATCTGAAGAAATCTTTATTTTTTTTTTTTTTACCGGAAAGAATCAAATCTTTTCATTAGAGATTATTCCAATTTGTTCCTCCTCGATTCCCTAATTATTATTTTCATATCCAATTATTGATCTCTCTCGTATCTAGAGAATATCTTAACAGAGATTCAATAAACAAACAAATGGAAATAAATGAATAATCATCCCCATTCTTTTATTTTTCCGAATAATTAGAATAATGAGAGAGACGGGGAGAAATGACAAAGGAAGAGCCAGCTATCGGAGTCGAACCGATGACCATCATATTACATTACAAGTGCGGTACTCTAACCTCTGTCTGGGCTAAGCAGGCTTTTTTAAAAAGAAAAGAATTACGCTATGTAAGGAACAAACACTTTTAAATAATATCCATAATAAATAGCTATTTAACCTCCATAATTCAACGAATGATATAGGTTGTATTCAGATTCAATAACACAGATTGTATTTAAGCATAACTGAATTTAAAGAATTGTGACAATGATAAAATCTGAATCGATATTGATAAAAAAAATCTTTATTTTTTCAATTCAGGTAGGAACGAACATTGCATGAAAACTGGAAAAAGGCTATAATTATCTCTGGTCACGGTAAATAATATTAAACATAGAAAGATATGCTTTTATTTATAGTTCAATAAATAAGTTTTGGCGAAACTACAGAAATAAAACATGGAATATAATATAATATAATATAATATAATATAATATAATATGCTTCATTCTTATTCTTTCGGAACGGAGGAGGGTATGGCGGAATTGGTAGACGCTGCGGACTTGATTGGATTGAGCCTTAGTATAGGAACTTACTAAGTGATAGTTTTCAGATTCAGGGGAACCTCGGTGGAAACAATAGGCAATCCTGAGCCAAATTCCGTTGTTTCGTTTCATGAACGAACGGGATAGGTGCAGAGACTCGATGGAAGCTATCCCAACGAGTGATCCTCAATACCGTATCTATAAAATAAATCATATAGATATGGATTATATGATATAATGTTTCATCTATTCTTGAAGAGGAAGAAGTGAAAGATACTATCATAGATCATACTCAGATCATGTTATTGTCTGATCAATAATAAGATGCTTAAGTTGATTTAAAATTCGAGGGTCATTCGTCATTCAATATATTTATTTTTCTAAAAGATATTTTTTATCTAATATCTAACGGATCAATCTTAATGGTGGATGATTGGACGAGGTTAAAGATAGAGTCCGATTTTACATGCTAATCTCAGCAACAATGTGAATTGTAGTAAGAAGAAAATCCGTTGGCTTTATAGGCCGTGAGGGTTCAAGTCCCTCTATCCTCAGAGAAAGTTTGATTTATTCCAAATTAAATATCCAATTCAATATTGGGATTTGATACTTTCGGTGGAAAGAATTCCCATAGCTATAGTAGGGAATAGCCAACAAATAAAGTTGAACAGTATCATATTTTTCGTTTCATAATGGGATTCGTAATGGGATAAGGAGGCGACCGAGAACCAACCGGCGAACCCCTTTTATTTAAAAAACAAACTTAAAAAGATTGCGATTAAAGTCTATTTTGCGTAATAAAAGATTGCAATTAAATTACATTTTATGTAATAATAATATAATGGAGAGTAGATGAAGAGTAACTTATACCGAACCATTAAAGATTTGTTTATCAGTTGCTTTTTCTATCTATACTATAATTCCCCGCCCACCCTATAATAGATAAGATTTTTTTTTGGGGGGGGGGTTGAGCATAAAAATCCCCAACCGATTAAGGTTGGGATTTAAGATTCATTCACTTGGTTACAAATGAGCTTTCGGACGGAAGGGTGGGGAAAGGTGGAGCCGGGATAGCTCAGTCGGTAGAGCAGAGGACTGAAAATCCTCGTGTCACCAGTTCAAATCTGGTTCCTGGCATGCATACTATAAATAGTGATAATTTCACTACCTTGAAAGTATGATCATTTTTTTATGGGGAAAGGATCCATCGGTACGTATGTTGTTTCGTTCCTTCCTAGTCCCAGCGTATGTCTCTATCCCATATCAACGCCTTTACGCAAGGATCGATTGGAAAAATAAGGTTTTTATTGAATCTTTTTTCGGAATGAATATATGTCAAATATTATTTTTGCATAGAATTAGAATGCGTGATCTTTGATCATGCATAAATGAATCAAGATCCTTTTTATATAAGAAGGGAGGTCTTTGTTGTTGCAAGTGGATGGGACCATGCCGTGCTACTAGCAAGAACCTCCTGATCTTCAAATAATCCTATTTGAGAAACAATAAGATATTATTAATCGGAAGAATAGTCAAGTCATCGCAAAAATCTTTATTATTTCTATCTGAAAAGAATCCTGTGGCTCGTAAAAATCAGGCACAATATGATCCTTGCGTAAAGGCCAACCAATCCGGGTATCAGGCATCAATATACGTTCAAGACGTGGATGGCTTTCATGAATAATTCCCAGCATATCATACGATTCCCGTTCCTGGAAATTGGCACTTTTCCGGATCCAGAAGACAGAGGGAATTCTAGGGTCTTCTCTCGAAATAGAAACTTTTGTACATAATTCTTCAGGTTGATCTGCATCATCTTGTACTCTCGTTGGATGATATACACTAGCCAATAGCCCCCCTGGAGCCACATCATAAGCGCACTGAGAACGAGGATAATTGGAACCATAAACGTATGGAGCGACAGCTACAGAAGGCCAATCCTCGGATTTAATTTGTGAAGTCTCTATGCCTTGGTAATCGAAACCCAAGGATCTATGAGCTAACCTATGTTTGGTTAGCCAAGCTGATAATCGGCCCTACATTTCATTATCTGTAGAAGTATTTGTAGAAAAATCCAACGTATTAATTAGAGTAAAATTTTTGATGGCTCGTTCTTTCGTATCAGATCCCTCTCTTATTCATTAATCCTTGGAAAGATGCTTAACTCTTGTATTTCAGTTGTTTCGGGAGGTATTTCTGAAAAAGGGTCCAATTGAGTTTCGGGAAACTGACGAAGTAACCGTTGATTATATCCCCCAGTACGAATATTGGATATAAATTCAAACCGATGATCTGAAGTAAAGAATCTATTTCCCTGTTCAAGCTTAGTTTCATATTCATGCGTTTCCCGAGCTACTTTTTTACGAAGTTTCACTATAGCATCTATAATAGCCTCTGGTTTTGGTGGGCAACCCGGTAAATAAACATCTACGGGAATTAATTTATCTACTCCGCGAACAGTGCTGTAAGAATCTGTACTGGACATACCTCCCGTAATGGTACATGCTCCCATAGCAATTACATATTTGGGCTCGGGCATTTGTTCATACAACCTTACTAAAGAAGGAGCCATTTTCATGGTCACGGTGCCAGCCGTTATTATGAGGTCAGCTTGTCTGGGACTGGATCTTGGCACCAGACCATAGCGATCGGAATCAAATCGTGAACCAATTAACGGGGCGAATTCAATAAAACAACAACTGGTACCATAGGGAAGTGGCCATAAACTGGAAAGCCTAGCCCGATTCGGAAGATCATTAAAAGTAGTTAAGACAATCGAATTTGGAGTTGTCCGATCAAGTAAAGATGAATCTATTGAATTTATCACTGGCTTTATAAAATTATCAATTTTATTTTTACAGCTAAAATATTTGTAGGTTAAGACCATTCCGATGCTCCTCTCCGCCGTGCATAAACCGAACCAACGATTGGAATAATAACAGGAATGAAAGCTTCGATGAAAGCAGGTATACCCAATTCGCGAAAACTCATAGCCCATGGATAAGGGAAAACTGTTTCAACATCGGGAGTAACAGGAACTGGAGCAAACATATAATAACGAATCTGGAATTGGATCCGAGCATCTCCCATAGGTTCTATACCCGATTCGTAACTAATAAACTTTTCTGGTCCTTTACTAACAGGTGCTAAAGCACCGGAAATTGGAAAAGCTACCAGGGGAATCAGGCTAGCTATTGGTAAAAATAGCAAGAAAAAATTGTATTTCGGGATTGAGAACATGAACACACTCCCGTGAAATAGAACTATATGGGATTGTCGATTTTATCGATTGAATCCCTATCAAAGAATGAATAAACGGAGTATTCACTATACATATATATATTATATATCCCCTTGTTTAAATTTTATTGATCATTAATTGAGTGGGACCATGCAGCATATAGAATACGAAAATTCTATCGATCAATCTATTTATTTAATTTTCAGTTACTTCAATAGTTTACCCGACCTATGTGTATCTTTGTGATATTCTTGACGGCGCCCCGTGCAAGTGTAATTGTTTCGCAACTTACCATACCGAACGATTAATCAGATAAATGAAGAGGCGACTTTTTTTGTATGGTAACGATCCGGTATTGCGCGAATTTGCCTTTCCAAGAGCTTTTGGCGCTGAATGGAATGAACAACGGGATCAGCGATGTCGGCAGGACATTTCCCTATACGTACCTGTTAAGCTGCTTCCACGTTATATTCATCATGAGGTTTTAACATTGGGGAAGAATAGAGAAAGGTTGAAAGATATTCATATACATACCTTATTTTATTGGTTAACCACGCAACTCGGCCACAACCATTCGAAAATGACTATGATTTATATTGTAAAGATCATTGAGAAATAATCTAATATTCCTTACCGAAAAAACCAAATTGATTTAGGTCTTTCAGAACAAAGAGAGTCTTATTATCCTATTATTCATTACCCGAGATAAAAAAAAAAATACCTCGGATCAAATTTGATGGATAAGAAAAAACTGCTTCGGTATTTCTAACGATTCTCTCCTTTCCTTTCCTTCTCCCTAACTATAAATTCCTATTAATTTAAATTTATATAAATTTCTATAACTGTGAAATAATTGGGTATATTACGGAGATCGGGAAGAATTACCATTTACATAATGGGTTATAGGTACCATACCGAACCTAGTGGAGAGAGGGTGTAGGGCTATACGGATTCGAACCGTAGACATTCTCGGTGAAACAGCTCAATCTTGTTCTTCCTAGAGAATATGCTTTGAACTGCTTTAGGAACCCAACATGCATCTTTCTCGCATTGGGCTCTTCCATCAACCAAGGAAAGGATTAGTTGGTCTGCCATCCTTTCTTCTTCCAAAGAGATAACGGGATGGCTCCGTGTGCTTAAAGAAATTTCCCCAAGCAATCCCAAAGTCTTTCAAAAAGTTTATCATGTTGACGTAGGTCTGCCTGATTTCCCAGCATGGCTTTGATTTACTCAAAAAGAGTTTCTATTGTTCGAGGAAAGAGTATGAGACTCTATACACCTTTAAGTTCATAGAACGAAAATAGAATATCTTGGGGTCCTCGTATTGTCCCCATCATGCTTAGCATTGAATAAAATAGGATTTTACCATATCAACATTAACTAAATTGTGAATCTAAGTGATAAACTTCAATCCCAATTTTTTGTCATGCTACTGTTCTCCTGGATCGATAGAGTAAGACATAGATATTTCACATAAGATCTCTTATGTGAATCGAATGAATCGATAAACATTTTTTGAGAGGCATTGGCGCACGTGTAAACGAGGCGCTCTACCGCTGAGCTATAGCCCTTTTCTTCCATTCAGATAATAACTTTATCTATTAACTTCTGTCAAGGTGGATATTGCATCATATAAAATGCTTTAACAAATCTTATTGGATTATTGCCAAAACCGTATTGTTGCTTATAAGTGCAACGGTGGTTACAATGAAGATGACCTACTTAACTCAGCGGTTAGAGTATCGCTTTCATACGGCGAGAGTCATTGGTTCAAATCCAATAGTAGGTAAAACTTATTAGATTCTATTGAAGGATCAAATAGCACCTAATAAGTTTTAATAATCAATCTCTTAGTAAAAAAGTAATTTTTTTTAGTAGAAAGAGAAAGGTTTTGTTTTTGGAAATCCATTTCTCTCCGTTACTTACTAAAAAATAGTTTAAACTTACTAAAGAGTAGTTTAATTAGAAGCAGAAGAAAAAGTAGTATTGATAGCTTCTAACCGTGCTTTAGCTCTTTTGGACGCCAAATTAGCCTCAATTGTTTGTTTTCTACCTTCAACCCGAGCCAGGTCAGTCTGAGCTTTTTGGAAAGCCTCTCGAGCCTCTTCAGGATCGATCTCTGTAGCTTCTTCCGCCTCGTTTACCAATATAGTTATTTGATTATCGTCCATCATAGCAAACCCGCCCATTAACGCCATAGTAGACCATTGCCCATTGAGACGTACTTTCATAATTCCTATATCCAAAGCTGTAAGAAGTGGAGCGTGATTAGGTAATACGCCAATTTGACCACTATTGGTAGATAGAATGATCTCTTGAACTTCTGAATTCCGGACAGTTCGATTAGGAGCCATTACACGAAGATTTAGGGTCATTTTATTCACTCTCCAAATGCTTGTAAGGTTGCAGCCTTCGCGGTAGCTTCATCAATATTACCTACCAAATAAAAAGCTTGTTCGGGGAGACCATCCAATTCTCCGGAAAGGATCATTTGGAACCCTTTGATCGTTTCTACGAGAGTAACATATTTTCCCGGAGAACCGGTAAAGACCTCTGCTACAAAAAAAGGTTGTGATAAGAAACGTTCGATCTTTCGTGCTCTTGCTACAGTTAAACGATCCTCCTCCGATAATTCATCGAGTCCAAGAATAGCTATAATGTCTTGAAGTTCTTTATAACGTTGTAAAGTTTGCTTAACTCCCTGCGCAGTTTCGTAATGTCGTTCGCCCACAATCCAAGGTTGAAGCATAGTAGAAGTTGAATCTAAAGGATCTACAGCCGGATAAATACCTTTGGCAGCTAATCCTCTCGATAGTACAGTAGTAGCATCTAGGTGTGCAAATGTTGTAGCAGGGGCAGGGTCAGTCAAATCGTCCGCAGGTACATAAACTGCCTGGATGGAGGTTATAGATCCCTCCTTTGTGGAAGTAATTCTTTCTTGCAAAGAACCCATTTCTGTGCTGAGGGTTGGTTGGTAGCCCACAGCAGAAGGCATTCTACCTAATAAAGCAGAAACCTCAGATCCTGCTTGAACGAAACGAAAGATATTGTCAATGAATAGAAGTACGTCTTGCTTATTAACATCTCGAAAATATTCGGCCATGGTTAGAGCAGTTAAACCAACTCTCATACGAGCTCCTGGTGATTCATTCATCTGACCATAGACTAAGGCTACTTTTGACTCTGAAATGTTTTGTTCATTAATCACCTTTGATTCTTTCATTTCCATGTAGAGGTCATTCCCTTCACGGGTACGTTCTCCCACTCCAGCAAATACGGATACACCTCCATGAGCCTTAGCAATGTTGTTGATCAGTTCCATGATTAGTACTGTTTTTCCCACCCCAGCTCCTCCAAATAATCCAATCTTTCCTCCACGACGGTAAGGAGCTAAAAGATCTACTACTTTAATTCCTGTTTCAAAAATTGATAATTTAGTATCTAACTGTGTAAAGGCTGGAGCAGGTCTATGAATAGGAAATTTTGTGCTAGCATCTACGGAACCTGAATTATCAACGGGTTCTCCAAGAACATTAAAGATTCGTCCAAGAGTAGCTTCACCAACCGGCACACTTAGAGGGGCTCCTGTGTCAATAACTTCCATTCCTCTAGTTAGACCATCCGTAGCACTCATAGCTATAGTTCTAACCTTATTATTTCCCAATAATTGTTGTACTTCACAAGTAACACTAATCTCTTGACCAGCCGGATTTTGGCCTTTGACTATTGAAGGGTTATAAATATTGGGCATCTTACCTGGAGGAAAAACCACATCTAAGACTGGACCAATAATCTGAGTAATGTGTCCTACATTCCTGTCAACAAGTGCGGAAACCCCAAAAGCAAGAGGATTTTTTTTCATGAGATTCCAATAGTATTAAATTTGTTTGCTGATTTTACTGATAAAGATCCTTGGTATCAAGTCGATCGGTTAATAATGAATGAATAAAGTTACACTTACATCTCGCCTTACCTATTCAGATTCAATATAAATTAGTCAATTTCTATTCTAGCTCATACTCCCAATAAGTGTAAGAGAGTTCTTTCTATTCTATTCTATTCTATTCTTAGGTGAAAATGAAGGACTTTCGCGGAATTCTATGTAGAATGGGAATTTCGATCATAAAGACTAATTAGCTTTTTTTTTTTTTTTCTTCGAACAAAGCTGAAACGTTTGTTTCCAAACAAATATTTGCGTAGATATCAATTACTTTTTGAGGAGAGAGGATGAAAGGAGGAGCAGCTCCTTTCTGCACCACTTACACCAATGATATACCCCCGGAAACAGAAGATAATGCCCAATTAATTTATTATTCATAATCTGGAAGAAAATACTTTTGATATAGGAGGTGCGGATTCTGTTCAAGTTTCTTCCTGAGTCTTACCCAGATTGACCCAGAACCTCTTAAGTGTTAAACTGGTTGGTTGATGAGAATAGAAAGAAATTAAAGTATTCAATTTTCAAATGATAAAAAAAAAAAAAAAGACTTACTAAGATGAAGATCTCACTAAAATTAAAGCGACAAGGTTGCATCACATATCAAGAACAATATACAATGGTAGTGTTTCACCATCGGGGAAGTATCTCCGCCCGAAGATAGGCAAGTATAGTAGGACGGATATTCTATTCATTGTCTTGCAAAAATTTTGAGCATTTGTCGAGCAGACCTTATCCTTGCAAGAGTTATCAATTGAATTGTAGGGAGGGACCCATGTCACCACAAACGGAGACTAAAGCGAGTGTTGGATTCAAAGCTGGCGTTAAAGATTACAGATTAACTTATTATACTCCTGATTATAAGACCAAAGATACCGATATTCTGGCAGCATTCCGAATGACTCCCCAACCCGGAGTACCGGCTGAGGAAGCAGGAGCCGCAGTAGCTGCTGAATCTTCCACCGGTACATGGACCACTGTCTGGACCGATGGACTTACTAGCCTTGATCGTTACAAAGGTCGATGCTATGACATCGAACCCGTTGCTGGAGAAGAAAATCAATATATTGCCTATGTAGCTTATCCTTTGGATCTGTTCGAGGAAGGTTCTGTTACTAACATGTTCACTTCCATTGTAGGTAATGTATTTGGATTTAAAGCCTTACGAGCTCTACGTTTGGAAGATTTGCGAATTCCTCCTGCATATTCCAAAACCTTCCAAGGTCCACCTCACGGTATCCAAGTTGAAAGAGATAAATTGAACAAATATGGTCGTCCTTTGTTGGGATGTACTATTAAACCGAAATTAGGTTTATCCGCTAAAAACTACGGTAGAGCAGTTTATGAATGTCTTCGTGGTGGACTTGATTTTACTAAAGATGATGAAAACGTAAATTCTCAACCGTTTATGCGTTGGAGAGACCGTTTCTTATTCGTAGCAGAAGCTCTTAATAAATCTCAAGCGGAAACGGGTGAGATTAAGGGTCATTACCTGAATGCTACCGCAGGTACATGTGAGGAAATGATAAAAAGGGCGGTATTTGCTAGAGAATTGGGAGCGCCTATTGTCATGCATGACTATTTGACAGGAGGTTTTACTGCAAATACTAGTTTAGCCCATTATTGTCGGGACAATGGTCTACTCCTTCACATTCACCGTGCAATGCATGCTGTTATTGACAGACAGAGAAACCATGGTATTCACTTCCGTGTATTAGCTAAAGCATTGCGTATGTCCGGTGGGGATCACATTCACTCCGGTACTGTGGTGGGTAAACTTGAGGGGGAACGTGAAGTAACTTTAGGTTTTGTTGATCTACTTCGTGACGACTACATTGAAAAAGACCGAAGTCGTGGTATTTATTTTACCCAAGATTGGGTATCTATGCCTGGTGTTTTGCCTGTAGCTTCAGGGGGTATTCACGTTTGGCATATGCCCGCTCTGACCGAAATCTTTGGAGATGATTCTGTATTACAATTCGGTGGTGGAACTTTGGGACACCCCTGGGGGAATGCACCAGGTGCAGTAGCTAACCGAGTTGCTTTAGAAGCTTGTGTACAAGCTCGTAACGAAGGACGTGATCTTGCTCGTGAAGGTAATGAGGTTATTCGCGAAGCTTCTAAATGGAGTCCTGAACTAGCTGCTGCTTGCGAAGTATGGAAAGAAATCAAGTTTGAATATGAGACGATTGACACACTGTAATTTAGTTAGTTTCACTAGTTGATTCATTTTTCTTTCACCCTAATCTTTGGAAAGAGATTAAGGTGAAGGAAGAATAGAAAAACATATTCTTCCTATTTAAAGGATAAAAAACAATAACTGAATCTTATCTTAGAAGAATCACTAAAAAACTGAGTTTTTCAGTCAAGATTCCATCCCATTTCAATAGGGTTTGCAGCTCGGTGGATCCGAGCCCATGGTTCTGAACCATGAAGTCAAGGGTTCAAATCCCTTTTAGCCCACCGAAAAAGAATATGTATATACTATTTCTATATTCGATATTGGAACATATAATTTTTTCTAACCAAAAAATCATATTTTTTCTATTAGATCAGAATATTATAATTTTGAATTTGTATAGTCGACCTTTTTAATGGGAGATATAGAAAAACTTGCAAAGCGTGAATATATATATATATATTTTCTTGTTGGAGAGTTTTCAAAAAATTGGTTTGAAAATAAGCGCAGATTAAATGAATCAATTATAAACTCTATAACTATCAAAATTTATGAAAAAGAAGATTATACAAATACGAATATAGACAAAAACTATATAGAAGTTGAGACTATTAATAGAGGATCACGGATTGTGTGTGACAGTCGTAAGAACAAAAATGCTTCAAACGACTCGAGACAAAATAGACGCGCGCATCATCATTCGTGAAGAACGTGGATAATCATCCGGGAATGAGTGGTACAGAAAGAGAAAGAATTGAACCTTCGTTTGATCGTGGCACCCGGCATCTCAAAAGCATGATGACTCGATATTTTATTAGATTCTATGATAGAGATTCTTATAAGAATCTCTATCACTTTTTATTAAAAACGAACAAGGTTCAACCGATGTTATTCGGTTTAGTATGATTAAATTGAAAGGGCATGGGAAGTCGTTTGGGCGGGCCCCATGGTAGGTGAAAGGGTGCCCTATCAAATACGTTACCAGAAGATTTATACCATTAATTTAATTGTTGTGTGAGGGAGTGTGTACATAAGAAAAGGATAAAATTTGAGTTCAACGCAAATGGCTAAGATTCCTCCTGCTCCATATATTCATCAAGCATAGAAAAATTTATTATAGTAATTCTTACATCAACTGGTGAAACTACCGCGAGTTTCGGTATGTTGGGAGATATTATTCCATTCATTATTTATTGCCGAACCTAAAGCATGCGTTGCATTCGCAGTCTAAAGAGTAATCGAAACCACATTCATTACGCCATAGAATATCTAACAGTTAAAGCTGAATCTTTATTTGATCATGGCTTAATTTAATTGATTGTTTTACGTAACCTTTTATTTGCCAGGTAAAAAAATAAAATCTTATGGTTATGATTCAGCTCCCTGTAAAGAACGTGATAATTATTATTCTAGATAATTATTACTTCTGTCTTTTCTTCGATCCACTGCTGTTTTTCATCCCCTATCATCAGTTAATCCCCATCCAACCAAAGATTTTTTACTTATCAAATCGGTTTTTATTCCATTCTTTCGCCACTTAAGTGTTATAATCTCTTCGTATACGAAGAGATTATAACACTAATACAATCTTATTTAAGTGTTAATATTCTAATGGGAAGATATTTAACTCAATTTGGATTTGATAAAAAAAACATTGAATCAAGAATAATTTTCCAGAGAATTATTAATCAAAATCTTCAATAGAGAAGAAACATAATTTTTCATAAATCTCTCTCACGAGAGAGTTATAATTAGTTTCCCTATTCGTTCCTACAAAAAAAAATATATATATTATTTAAGGTGATTTTTTTACGACAGCAGCTTCTTACTCACATTCCATTTCCGTGCCCCTAGTAGGTTTAGTTTTTCCAGCGATTGCAATGGCCCTTTTGTTCATATATATTGAGGAGGACGAGATTGTATAAAATTTGATCTAATATAATCTTATCAATATATTTTTCTAGATTTGAGAATGAAAGAATGTCTTTATTTCTTGTTCAAACAAGTATGGTAAAAACATTTTGAACGAATTTGAAGAATCTCTTGTTTCTTCATCCGCAACGAGTTCAAATTTATTTTCTTTCAGGGAGAGCATACATCGGATATTAGTTCTTGTATGAAGAAACGAAAAGACTTTTCTTGAAAAAAAAATCTCTCTGTAATAATAATATGATAAGAAAAGTCTTTTTATATTGATCGATATATATATAGTCGAGGAAAAATGAATGACCTCTAGAACAAGAAATTGAAATCTGCTATTTTGTCCTATCATTCCCGCTATTTCTGTCTCATGACATTCAGCAAGATAAGAAAGATCCAGGAGACTCTGTTACGAATTGGCAATCCGAATGGCTTAGGGTGGAACCTATAGCAGGGTCTCGAAGAATAAGCAATTTTTGTCGGGCCCGCATCGTCTCGTTGGGTGCATTGGGATTCTTTCTGGTTGGAATCTCCAGTTATCTCGGTAAGGATCTGACACCCTTCTCGTTATTATCTCAGCAAATTCTTTTTGTCCCACAAGGGATTGTAATGTGTTTCCACGGTATTGCAGGTCCGTTCTCCGGCTCCTATTTATGGTGTACCACTTCACGGAATGCAGGTAGTGGTTATAATCGATTTGACAAACGAGAAGGAGTTGTTTATCTTTCTCGTTGGGGATTTCCCGGAGAAAATCGTCGGATTCGTATTCGATTTTCCATGAAAGATATCCAAGCGATACGAGTGGAAGTTAAAGAAGGTATTTATCCTCGGCGTGCTACCCACACGAAAGTAAAAGGTCGGCAGGATATTCCTTTGACTCGTACCGATGAACACTTAACCTTGGGAGATATGGAAGAAGAAGCTGCCGAGTCGGCTCGTTTCTTGCGCGTATCGATCGAGAGACTTGAAAATGAACCCCAAAGAAATGAAATGGATATTTTTTTTAGTTGTTGAATAACAAATAATAAAAATGTAGAAAGATGAAATTCAGGAATTCAAAAAGGTCTTTCTTATGCGGTTCCCTCTCGTCGAAGTATAAGTAGCACTCACGAATTTGAAATCAGAAGTTCTTCAGTGGTTCTCAAATGTGCCTTCTCGTTCTTTAGAAGGAGCTTATAAAGCTAGCAAGCGAATACGGCATATCAAAAAAGATTATTTGTCCTATAAATGTTCGATTTTATATTCGAGACACCCTCGGCAAGCTATCGTTTCACATATGAATACGGAATTAAATAACTCCGTATTCATAATATATTGGAGTGTTTTAGAATGTAAAATTAGCATTCATCCACTAAATCTTTTGAATAAATTGAGATCGATTATATCAAAAGGATTTTCTATTTTTATTGATCCACATTCGGTTTTTGTTGATCAACGGTTTTGCATTTTACCAGAATCAAATCTTTATAATATGTCGAATATTCCATTTTTCCTCTCTACTCCTCGAGAGCCAAGAGCTTCAAAAAAATTAAGAAAACATTTGAAAAAAAAAAGATTTTTTGATTATAGAAACTTTCAAAATAAAAATTCTATTATTTCAAGTGACTTATTTAGGAGAGAGTCGAATAAGATCGAACAAATGAATAGAAAATTAGCTTGGATTGAGGCAACTCCGAATGATCCAGATAATTGGAAACGATATTATTCCCTTCTTTCTTCCCTGCCCAAAATGGAGGATACCTCGGAAAAAAGATTATCCTTCTCGGAGTCAAAAGATTCGATAATCACCACGGTAGCTTATGAATCTATAGGTCTTGTACCTCGTTCCATAACTCGTACTTCGTCTGGATTCCAAACATGGTTGATAGGTCAGTCAAGTTCCTTAGTAATTCATGAATTCCAATTGGCTAAGTATCAAACACTAGCCCCTCTACAATATATTGGATGTTCAATACTTATTCCTTGCGGAATTTCAATCTTCTTAAAAGGATGGTTTTTGGAACCTCGGATTGAAAATTGGTGGAATACTTACCAATCTCAAATTTTTCCTAATTTTTTCCGGGAAGAGAGAGCCTTAGAGAGACTCCGGGAAGTGGAAGAACTCCTTCGGTCAGATAAAATGATGTTAAATTCTCTAAAAGCTCAATCACAAGATCTCAATATGAAGATTCATGAAAAAACAATTCAATTAGTAACGATGCACAATGAAGAGAGTATTCAGGCTATTCCGCATCCATTAACAGATATAATCTATTTTGCTACTCTAAGTGCCTTGCTCATTCTGGATGGAGAGAGGCTCGCTGTTCTCAATCCCTGGATTCAAGAATTATTTTATAGCTTGAGTGATACAATGAAAGCTTTCTCCATTCCTTTATTCACCGATCCACGTATTGGGTTCCATTCGCCCCATGGTTGGGAAATATACATAGATTCTTTTTTATCACATTTAGGATTCGCTCGTAACAAACATATAGTATCCCGCTTTGTTTCAACCTTTCCAGTCATTTCAGATACAGTTTTTAAACATTGGATTTCCCGTCATTCAAATCGTATATCTCCTTCGATCGTAGCCACTCATCATACAACGAATGAATAAAAAAGGTTGTTTTTATTATTGGTCTTACTTGATGAGAATAGTATTTTTTTTTTACCCCAGAACAGAATGAATTGCCGGCTATTTCCGTTTCGAATCAATTGAGAATAGAAGTATATATACACTTTTCATTTTCCACCTTTATTGTTACTATAATGGCGGAGTTGCGGGCACAGGTAGCTATTGTAACAACTGGGATGTTGAAGGCACCCAACTCGTGGAAATATTTAGAACAAATAATCGAACCATGCAGAAAAAAATTACTTATGATTGGATGATAAAGTTGGTGACTCGATCGATTCCGATCTTGATCATAATGACTACAATAGCTTGGCCATCTATCCCGGAAGCATATCCAATTTTTGCACAGCAAAGTTACGAGAACCCTCGAGAGGCAACTGGACGTATCGTATGTGCCAATTGTTACTTAGCTGAAAAACCTGTGGATATCGAAGTTCCACAATCTGTACTCCCGGATACCGTATTTGAGGCAGTTGTTAAAATCCCTTATGATACGCAAATAAAACAAGTACTTGCTAATGGTAAGAAAGGGGCTTTGAACGTGGGAGCTGTTCTTATCTTACCTGAAGGATTTGAATTAGCTCCTCCTGATCGTATTCCCCCCGAGATTAAAGAAAAAATGGGTAATCTTTATTTTCAGACTTATCGTCCTGATAGAAAAAATATTCTGGTAATAGGTCCTGTTCCGGGTAAAAAATACAGTGAGATTGTGTTTCCCATTCTTTCACCAGACCCTGCTACTAATAAAGAAGCTTATTTTTTGAAATATCCTATATATGTGGGTGGTAATAGGGGAAGGGGACAAATTTATCCCGATGGGAGCAAAAGCAACAATACGGTTTATAATGCTTCAACCACGGGTAAGGTAAGCAAAATATTACGTAGAGAGAAAGGTGGGTATGAAATAACGATTGAGAATACATTGGACGGCCGTCCGGTGGTTGATATTGTACCCCCAGGACCAGAACTCATTATTTCGGAAGGTGAATTAATTAAGATTGATCAACCATTAACTAATAATCCTAATGTAGGTGGGTTTGGTCAGGGAGATGCGGAAATAGTACTTCAGGATCCGTTACGTGCTCAAGGTCTTTTGTTATTTCTCGCATCGGTTGTTTTAGCACAGATATTCCTAGTACTTAAAAAGAAACAATTTGAAAAAGTCCAATTAGCTAAAATGAATTTTTAGGTTCAGTTTATATATTGTTCGAAACTTAACGGAAGCGTCTGGTCTGATCAGTAGAATTCCCATTTCATTTCTTATATCGATTGCTAATGTGTAATGAGATCATCGATTTTAGTTTCTATACATTAGTATAATATGTATGGTAACGGTTTCTTCAGAGACTGAGAGTCAGTCTGGAATATCATTATCCCTTTCCTTTACTACTATAAATTATTGGGGAGGGATACCACATCAAAATATGCATTTCGGGAGGGGTGACTCAGCAAACATTAAGACATAGCATATCAGCTTGCCGAAGAATGGTCTTATTTATTCCCCATATATTTATATTTTAGATACTATAAAAGAATCTTCCTTATCTGTTTATTTATAATATCTCTCAAGATAAAATAAAATTGATCTATAATATATTTATATTTTAGATACTATATTATAGATCAAAAAACTGTTTCTATTTCGGGGAACATATCATAAAGCTCTTCTATTACTTGAAGAGAATGACCTTTGTTCTTACCAAGAATATAATATTCTGAAACAGATCGACAGACGTAACGTATGGAGGAGAGACGGACGAACCCTTAGAAATATCACCATATTCTTCCCCCCAAAAAATCGAAGTCGATTTTCATATTGAGGTACAGGAAGCCCGTGATCCTTTTGACCTTGTTCACCAATTACCAAGAGAATATGTTCTGCGTATCCTTCTGAGAATTCTTCTAGCTTATCTTATAAAGAGTGGAAAACAGATGAATGGTATATAAAAAAGGCTTATGTTGTTTATTGCAGAAACACATAGGGTCCCAACTCTCTGGCTCGTTTCGAAGGTGTTCTTCTCCCTGGCCCAAATTACGTTCCAAATCCCATATTAAAAACATGAAATTTCCATAGCATAATTTCGGCCTTTACACAGGTGAATAGTAATTCACCACATCCAATTTTTGAGAAAGTATAGTAATTTGTTGTTCTAGCAAGATTATTGATTCGTAAATTATTTTTCTTTTATTTTAATAAGAAAAACTTATGATAAATCAATCAAAATTTTTTTGAAAGATGCTAAAAGATTTATCTGCATGATAAAAATATCACTAAATGATGTGATGACATATTATCAATTGATTTTTATTTTATTTAAAATTATTAGATAAATTTATGGAATAATAAGATTCTCAGGAATCTTATTATATTTCGTTAATCTTTATTATTTCTTATTGGAACCGGAAGACTCAAAAAATGAATTATTATTAATAAAACTTTGCTCGAAATGAGCAAAGTTTTATTATCTATTGAGTCTGGGCGAACTAACCTACCCTTGCATTACAGTATTTCTTATACAGGTTTATTTATCCAGTTGATTCAATTATTACGGGGATGACCCTAATCCGGAGTATGGGCCATGAAAAGAAATACCTACTGGACCGATCACAGGGGTACCAACTACGGTACCTATTAGCCACAGGGGAATCCTTCCGGTGGTATTGGCCATTTATCCTACTCCCCCTCACATTCCATTGGGTGGTCATGACTCCGAGACATGGACGGTCACGGACAATTAGAATCTTGGATCTTTCCGTATGAGGCAAGAAAGTTTATACCGTTATTAATTAGAAAAGTGACTGGGAAATGGAACAGCAAGTACAAGGATTAGTAACAACCCCCAATAGAGGCTGGTACGATTTGATTCCACACTCTGTTTATTCGGATTTGGTTGTGTCGTAGCTTCTTCACGCTCCAGATAAATAAGGTTGGTTTATCGTTGGATGGATTGCGTTGCTGATATTGATCCTGGGGAGAAAACCGTAGGTACAGCTAGTCCATGAACGGCCAGCCATCTAACTGTGAAAATTGGATAAGTTCTATCTATAGTCATTGATACCTCCTACAAAGATCTAGTAAATTCATCGACTTGTTCCAACGAATTGAAACGGCCGGTTATTAATGGAACCTCTTGTCGGCTCTCCGTAAAATACTCATTTGGCCGAGGACTCCCGAACACATCGTAAGCCAAACCTGTGCTGACGAATGACCAACCTGCAATGAACAAGGGAGGTATAGTAATGCTATGAATCACCCAGTACCGAATACTGGTAATAATGTCGGCGAAAGGGCGCTCTCCCGTATTCCCAGACATGGTTAGCTCCGTGTTATATATTCTTTGTAGACGCGAGGAGGAATTGATTCCATCATGGAGGATCGAAACCGGAAGATATGGAATCTACTGATATCTCCTTTAAACCTTGTTAGATTGTCAACCTTGTACCAAGGGTATCTTTGAAGCATACTGGACCAGTATAGCTAGCGTTCTTCCGACACAGCAAGACAACTAACTTTCAATGGTAATAAAGGAAAGGAAAAATAAAGAATAAGATTGAATAATTTGGTCATTTCATTAGCATTGTTTGACTAACTTAATCAATATTCAAAAAACCCGGTGACTTGAGATCGTTTTGCGTGACCTGACCTGAGATGAGAGGATTTTGAACGTAAAGAACCTATACGAATTTTAAATACTGGAACCATTGGGACGTATGGGTCATAGGGGGAAAAACCACTACAACGGATTACTATGGTTTTAGGGTTACGAACAAATGTAAAGCCAGCCTTTTGAGATTGATGCAGCTCCAGGAGAAAGAGTGGGAGTGTTACAGCCCCCATGTAGAATATGGGACTCCTGTGCGTGCGCGCAACATTATATTCACTCCGCATGGCGCACGGATTACACAGAGAATACGATCACCGATGTAGCACAAGTGAATAGAGAGCGAATATTTATCCTACGAACAAAAAAACATTCTTCGGCCGATTCCCAATGCAATAGTTTCTTCAAATAAGGAAGACCAAGTAAATATTACAATTAGTTAGATTAAAGATCTGTGAAATGAAACTTTGAGCCATTATGAGTTAGTTTACAGAAGGTAACATTTCCGCGATCCCGAGCCTCACATTAATGGCTTACTCTTACTGGGTATTCGTCTAGAGGTAAATACAAACGAAGATATTTATGATTAGGTGTATATTGAATTCCTGCATCCCAACATGAGATGGATAAAGCTTTTCCTACGACTGTATAAGATTTTTGTTTCCTCATAGTTTGTGAAGCAATATCGATAGCATAGGGATAGGACTTAATTATTTTGGAGAAACTGTAAAAATAGTTGGATCGAAAGCAATTCGTAATAAAATAGTATCATAACGGGTTTAAAGGAAAAAAGCTCCATAAAGTCTTTATTGTTGGAGATAATGAATGTAAGAATTATTCTCTTTAGGGTCGAATGCAAACAAGGGTAAAATGTACAATGTGGAATGGCGGTTGCCAGGTCTGGGACTGTGAAATCCCATACTCGATTTAAAGCACAAGCCTATATTCCCTTCCTTGGGAGGAACAAACAACAAATTCCTCCCCCAGAATATCATCCAAATTTTATGTTCGTATTACTGATGCAATTGATAAAATTGAATCATTTCAATACTATGTAATTCTGGCGAAAGCAATACAAATAGTAATTCTAGGTGATCGGATCGGATGAGAATTCACTTTAATCGAACCTTTAAAATGAGTTTCGCTATTCGTGGAGATCATATAGTAGGAACGCGATTTCCGAGTCGTTTTATCAATTCACGGACTGGAAATCAATACGAATACGAAAAGTGATTTAGGATAACGATTATTTGAATATAGTTCTTTTTTTTTTTTTACTTATGAAAAAGTCTTTTTTATATCTCCCATTCCCAATCATATATTCTTCATATTCTTATTATGCAAGGGTAATGACGAATATAAGAAAGAATCTCTAATTAATTTCAATTGGATATTTTGTACTTCAAATTAATCTTTATTTTTTGGGTCATAAAGAGATTTAGGTAATTGCTCTACAAGGGTGTATACTAAATTCGTTATCACCATTCAAAGTTTTTTCTATGTCTATTATACCTAGCTACTTCGTATTCCTATTGGCTGCTCTAACTCCAGCTTTAGTTCCACTTACTGGCTCAAATAAGATAAAACTTATCTAGAAAATAATGACGGGGAAATCAAGGAAAATTTTCTGCCAGATGATGGTTATTGAGATTCACGGTAAACTTAGGTACTATCTAAGTTAGATATTGTCTTCGTTAACTCAGAAAGAAACGGTTGAAGCTTTGCCATCCGGAATCGTATCAGGTTCGATTCCAACAACTTCAGCTGGATTATTTGTAACTGCATATTCACAATACTGACGTGGTGATCAATTGGATCTTTGACCGAGGATTGGATTACGTTTAGCACCCCGCACTTGCCTCCCTTCTTAGGTAGGGAGGTCAAATTGATCAATAAATTTTGCTATTTTATCAATGAATCTAATTGAGTTCAAAATTTGATTATGGAAAAGAAAAAAAACACATCAAATTCAATTTTATTATCAAAATCACGCTCTGTAGGATTTGAACCTACGACATCAGGTTTTGGAGACCTACGTTCTACCGAACTGAACTAAGAGCGCTTTTTTTTTTGCATAACACATAACATAGGAGGTCGTGGATAGAGAGATAATCTTTTTTTATTCTCTCCTATTTCTTGAATACTTATTGCTAGTATTCCGCAAATACCTATTCGTTCGAAGATCTCTCATACGTATGAGATTCGGGTTAGGGATGACAGGATTTGAACCTGCGACATTTTGTACCCAAAACAAACGCGCTACCGAGCTGCGCTACATCCCTCCCAACTTTCATACAAGATGGATTGTACTTTATTTAAATACTTTATTTAAAGCCTCTTGCCTACATCGTCCCATCCCTATTTCCTCATCGTCCTTTCCTGTATCGCAATCCGTTATGAAATAATTATAACAATTTAACTATTTTTTTTTTTTATGGGATTCTTAAAAACAAGGGAATCTTATATACAAGAACATTGAAATTGAAACTTTTGTATTTCCCCTATGAAAAGATTTGTGACTTGTTCAATAAAATCCTTTTTGATGAGGGATACTATACTGGAGAACAACCATTCATCGTAAATAATTATTATTCTTGGAACTCGAATAATTAAGTGATGAGATGATCGTATTTGATACTATTTATTTATTTTTTATTTATTTAATAGTAGATAGAAATTCAAATAAATTATTATATATTTTTTACTGATTTATCGAGGTAGAATGGAAATAGTAACGTACACAGGAAAGAATTTAATAAAATTAATTACTAATAAATCACTTAAGAAGTCTCAAAGATTTAGTAAGAAAGAATAGATTTCGCTTATTTCTATTACTCTGTCATTACTTACTTATATGAACCTTCGTAGAAAAATGAATATTTCAAAATTTAGTAAGAATCTTTTCAATCCAGTTTCTGAAAGCCGGAAGAAAGTGATTTAGGGGGAGGAACTTGCAATGCAAGATGTAAAAACATATCTTTCCACAGCGCCTGTTGTAGCTACGTTGTGGTTCGGATCTTCAGCTGGTTTATCGACAGAGATCAATCGTTCTTCCCCGGATGCTTTAGTTCTTCCTCTTCCCCAAGGATACCCTTTTACCATTTCGAGTTTGACCACTTTTTGAGTTAACCTATTGGTTGGAAACTCCCAAATAAATATTTGAATTAAGTCTTATCGAAGAATCAAGTTTCAATGGGAAAAAGATGAGTTTGAAAATTTGACTTCATCGAAAAAACAGAGAATCTTATTGAATATTACTAATAATGAAAAGTTTTTTCTTAAAATTTTTCATTATTAGATTTTTCGCCATAAGATCGGAAACTCATTTGTCTTTTCAAGATTCAAAAAATTATGGCTGAGAGTAAAAATGTGAGAGTAACAATTACTTCAGAATGTACTAGTTGTGTCCGAAACGGTAATGAAAAATATTCAGGTGTTTCCAGATATACTACTCGGAAAAATCGTCGAAATACGCCTACTCGAATGGAATTGAAAAAGTTTTGTCCTTTTTGTTATCAACATACTATTCACAAAGAAATAGGAAAATAAGCAGTATTGGGGAGGTTCGTGAAACAAACCATGGGCAAATCCGAGCGGTCTTCTCGTAAACGTTCGCCACCAATTAGATCAGGAGAAACTGTTGATTATAAGAATATAAGTTTACTTTGCGGATTTATTAGCAAGCGGGGAAAAATCTTATCCAAACGAATAAATAGATTAACCTCGAAACAACAACGTTTAATGACTATTGCTGTTAAACGAGCTCGTATTTTAGCTTTGTTACCTTTTGTCAATAACGAAAGTTAATTGGATATTATTAATAATAAATCTCATTAATTAAGATGAAATCGAAATAGGTCACATAAGGAAAAAGATCTCGATTCTCTTATGGAAAAGAGGGGGTCTTGACTTTATCTATCTATTTACTCATTTCCGAGATTTAGGAATTCTCTCGATGTTTATACCTCCCCGGAGTGAATCAATCCCCGGAGAGGGTTTTATACCTTATCCCCCTATCTATTATTCGTTAACCTCTCTCAAAATTGTGGAAGAGCTACTAATATCCAATATAGCTATCTGCGCGAGTATTTTACGATTCAAAAAAACCTGGTTTTTGTATGAATGTTGAATAGATTTAGTATAAGAAACTCCATTGTTTCGGGCTGCTGCATTGATCCGGGTAATCCATAGACGACGAAAATCTCTTTTTCGTTTACCTTTATCTCGATGGGGAGAAACTAAAGCCTTTATTACTTGCTGTTTACCGGTTCTAAAGATTCTCGAATGAGCTCCTCGAAACCCTGATGTGAGTTGAATAATATCTTTCCGGTGTTTCCGAGCCACGTAGCCACGTTTAACTCTAGTCGTTGTTGCTTACTATATAAAAAATCACTGAATATTTAAATGAAGAATGAATGTAAAAATTCTTATATTTGAATATTCTTTATAATAGATTTTGCTCTGTTTCTTCGAATGATAAATAGGAGCAAAGAATGGATATGGTTGAGTTGATTAAAACACCCGCTTCGTTGTGATTATCACAATATTATGGCAATTAAAGAAATATTATTGAAATTACCATCGAATAGGATGCTATTCGATAGAATGGCATCTTTTACAAAAGATCCGCCTTCTCTTTACTATCCTTCATGGAATGAGACCACCGATCTTTCTGATGTAGGGAATAAAGATTCCCGTGGCTTTTGCTACTTCAACCTTCCCATTCACGAATTTTTTGGATTGGGCATCTGCTCAGTATGGGACCTTGAACTGATAAAAATCCGGGATTCCATCGTTTCTATAGTTTCTCCTTCAACGGTGGGGTACCCCCTATACGCCGGAGCCTCTTATTTCTCAAAACGAAATGAGAATGTTACCAGTGACTCGTATAGTTTCTGATCCCCAGCTCCACCCGATTCATCGAGCAAAAAAAGGTCTTCTTACAATAAAACTTATCCATACAATAACGGCGTGTGATCGTGAGGGTTGGCTAGGCAGCTTACCTTGTAAGTCCGTTTTTGCGGCGATATAAGCATCATGCTTTTTGAATTGCATTTTCTTCCTCGCTCAATGGATTGATGACCATTCGCTACCATTGAGAAATTGCTTTTCATCCTGCATCGGGATGATCGGATTTGCACCAATAGAAACCATAAATTTCATCCCCAAGATTGGTGGATGATAGATCTGTACTTACTATAGTGAGGGGATTCTCCTGCCATATCGATCCCCCTGCACCTCGAGCTTCTGATCTAAACGAGTCGCACATACACCCTGGTACATACTCCTCTACGCTGAGGACATCCTCGAAGGGCAGGGGATTTTGTTCTATCTCCTATTGGCTGTCTTCGATTCCTAATGAGTTGTTGAATAGTAGGCATTCTTAGTGCGGTATGCAGGATTTACTGGTTCGGATTGATCCTAACCCTAAGAGTTTATTATGAGATTCAAAAACTAATCCTTAGAAGTTTCTTTTTATTCTCTTGAAAGCGAAAGAAACTTCTAGAAAGATCGGAACTAAATCGAAACTTTATGACTCTTATTATATTTCGTATCAATAAATCTTATAATTCGTCGATTTTTCATTTATAGGATTTATTTCTCATATGCAAGCAAGCTTTTGTTCCTACTTATGGATCCGTCACACCGATCGCTTGTATATTTACCATAAGTAGATAATTTATTTTCTTCTCTAAAATTCTAGTTAACTTTTTAAAATCAGCTATTAATTAGAGAGTTCGAAGAATTTTCTACAGCTATAGGATCAGTAATGCCATAAACTTTAGCTTCTTCCGCTGACATAAAAACATCTCTTTCCATATCTTCAGAGACTACCCATAAAGGTTTCCCTGTTCTTTGTACATAAATTTTAGTAACGCAGTCGCGAAGTTTCAACATCTCTTCTGCTTCCACAAGACATTCTCCCGCTTGTCCATCATAGAAAGAACTACCGGGTTGATGAATCATCACCCTATTAATAAATGCTTATTTACTTTTTATTCTTTCTTCCTCTATTCGAGAAAGACTTGATTTAATGAACCGTACAAGCATTTTTGGTGCATACAGCTCCATAATAGATTGAAAACAATTTTTTATATAATTCGTCATAATAAATAACAATAATATTATTTTTATTTATTATACGATATTAGATAGTAAATATTATAGATATCGAAGATAGACGAATAAGATAATCTATGTACCATCTTTTTCTTTCAGAAAAGGAAGATACTGTGATGGTTCCATTGCTCCATACATTCCCTCATTCAGCAATCCCAAAGTTTCTTTTATCGATGTTATATGGCCATATTTCTCCTCTTTCTCCGATATTCTTCCGGGAGTTTACGACGCTGGAATAGACCCCAGGAGATATAGAATCAACGTGATCGGAGAAAAAATAGCCACGGTTGTGTTTACTATCCCGATACTTCAAGTTTTCTTTATTACGGTTGTATCAAGTTTCGTATGCCATGCTATTATTACCCCTCCATTCGTTGGCGCAGGCATAGTTAGTTTTTTCTTCACATCCTTTTTCTATCCATCAAACAAAGACTCATTGGCGCGGAGCGTGAGGTAGCGCTATACGTTTAGTAATTTCTCCTCCAGCTAAAATGAAAGATCCCATTGAAGCAGCTAATCCCACACAGATGGTGTTTACATTTGGTATTATATATTGCATAATATCATAGACAGATATTCCTGCTAATACCGCTCCACCAGGAGAATTAATATATAAATAAATATCCTTACTCTGATCTTCTCCATTCAGGTACATCAGAATACAAATAGTTTGATTTGCAATTTCATCATCTATGTGCTGGCCCAAAAACAACAATCTTTCTCGATAAAGTCGGTTGATTAGGATAGATTTATAGCCTTTCTTCCTTTGGAACCGCACACGCACTTTTAAGTGCATACGGCTCTAGCAGTTGAAAAAGTTAGGTATTTCTTTCTCCCGATACCCATCTTCTATAAAAAACCTTTTGGTTAGATAAAAAAGTCTTTCTCTCATCTTAAAGGATGGGTCTTACCACTTCCAGTTCAAGTTTGTCTTTGTTTCCAAAGTGTCCCATTTTCAACTTATTGAACTACCTATTAACCGATGTCCAATCCAATGATTTTATTTTATTCAGCAGAATTCCCTTGTTTTCAAATAGATTCTTAATAAGATCCTTGGGTTTATGCTCCACTTCGGGGAAATATCTATCCGACTGTTACTCGCACATATGGAGCAAGTAAATCTACTGCCATTTTTCCACTCTATTCTTACTTCTGCTAGAAATGCTTGTCCATATCATTTCATCATGATCAAGAATAATTAATCTTTGATCAGTTGTTTGTTTCGTTGAACGAAGCCTGAATACTCTTTATTGTTTTTGACTAGCCATAGATTATCATGATTGATAAATATTTTTTTTTCTGTGAGAGATCTCACGCTTTAGATTACTGAGCATTTAGTCAATCTTAAGTGAGATAGAAGCATCTCAATCGGAAGGAATGACGGGAAGATTCCGTATAATCGAATATTTCAAACAAGTCGCACTGTACGTCAATCCAAACTATATCTTCCTCTCCGAAGATTCGAAGGGATACTTTCGGAACACCAATGGGCGTTTCTTGGGGACCAAATATTAAATTGCCCCCCAATACGAGAGCATAATTGATCGGGAAAAAAGATTGTATCAATTATATAGACCTACAGAATCTCTAGTGATTCCACCAATAGGCGTAGTAAATCATATTATAGTTCCATTTCATACACATGATATGATTGATACACAAGGCGAAAGCGGCATGGACCAATGCATACCGATGAAATAAATCAAAAACCAAATATTGGATATTGGGTCTACTTTTTCCTAGCATGAACCTGATGCGATGGAGAAATAACAATTACTAAAATTCTTCCGAAGTAGAAATTACAGGATTTTCTATGATAATTCTCTCAATCATGGATCTGTATCAATAACCGGAAGGAAAAAGTGGAACAGAATAGTCAATATGATGAATTGGATCGGGGTACGAAGGATGGAAAATCATAACATAATAAATTCTTTTTTTTAATATTTGGCAAGTTATTTCAGAGCTTTCTCGGGACCCCTTAACTTAATGGGAAGCATCTAACAATGTAATACCTTAGAAGTTAGAAGCTCAGGTTTCGTTTGTTCCTTATGATTGTCCAATAAAATAGACTTTGATGCCAATGAATAAGAAAACTGATTCATCTATCAAATAATATATATATATATATATATATATTTGATTTTATCGATCAATAAAAAAAAATTTTATGTAGATTGTAAAAGACAGTAACTCATATGGATATTGATAGATGAAAAATTGAACCTCTGTTTGAGTCTCCGTTCGAATAACCAATCCATTGGAGTATACTTTACCTAATTACACACATAGAGTATATAATACCATTACGGTCCTCGGTTTAGTCAAGCACGATATTTAACCCTATTATAAACTATGCATTATCCATTATTTGAATCACTCCGATGTTTGATGGGACCAATATATTCATTGTTATGCTGAATCAAGAGATGCTAAACTATTCCTGCTCCTCTTCATTGTGAGAAAGAAGGGAATTGGTATCTCAATATCTCATCACGTATAACTGTAAATAGATGTGAATCCCTGTATGATTGGATAAGGTTTTAGCATCGTATCAAAGCCCTTGAATGCAATAAAGTTACGTAGTGTCTACTCCCCTTTGAGAAAGGGGTATATGCATGGGTCCGCCTTGGTACCGTGTCCATACCGTTGTATCAAATGATCCTGGCCGTTCAATTGCTGTACATATAATGCACACAGCGTTAGTTTCTGGTTGGGCTGGTTCAATGGCTTTGTATGAGTTAGCAGTTTTTGATCCATCCGATCCTGTTCTTGATCCCATGTGGAGACAAGGCATGTTCGTTATCCCTTTTATGACTCGTTTGGGGATAACGAAGTCATGGGGTGGTTGGAGTATCACCGGAGAAACTGTAACTAATGCAGGTGTTTGGAGTTATGAAGGCGTGGCTGCTGCGCATATTGTGTTATCTGGCTTGTTATTCTCATCAGCCATTCGGCATCGGGTATATCGGGATCTAGAAATATCTACTGACGAACGTACGGGAGCACTTACTATAGATTTGCCTAAGGTCTTCGGAGTTCATTTATTCCCTTCAGGAGTACTTTGTTTCGGATCCGGAGCATCTCACGTAACAGGTTTGTTCGGTCCCGGAATATGGGTGTCTGATCCCCATGGGTTGACTGGAGAAGCACAACCTGTAGTTCCAGTGTGGGGAGCCGAAGGGTTCGACCCCTTCGTTCCAGGAGGAATAGCTTCTCATCATATTGCAGCAGGTATTCTAGGTATATTAGCAGGTCTATTCTACCTTAGTGTTCGTCCTCCCCAACGATTATACAAAGGATTACGTATGGGGAATGTTGAAACTGTTTTATCCAGCAGTATTGCTGCCGTGTTTTTTGCAGCCTTTGTTGCTGCCGGAACCATGTGGTATGGCTCCGCGACCACTCCAATAGAATTATTCGGTCCTACTCGTTATCAATGGGATCAAGGATTCTTTCAACAAGAGATAGATCGGAGGATTCGATCCAGCAGGGCCGAAAATCTTAGTTTATCAGAAGCTTGGTCCAAAATTCCAGAAAAATTAGCTTTTTATGATTATATTGGTAATAATCCAGCGAAAGGGGGATTATTCAGAGCAGGTGCGATGGACAATGGGGATGGAATAGCTGTTGGTTGGTTAGGTCACGCTGTCTCCAGGGATAAAGAAGGACACGAGCTTTCCGTACGTCGTATGCCTACTTTCTTCGAAACCTTTCCAGTAGTTTTGGTGGATGGGGAGGGAATTGCGAGAGCCGATGTTCCCTCCAGGAGGGCAGAATCAAAGTATAGCGTTGAACAAGTAGGTGTAACTGTTGAGTCTTACGGTGGTGAACCCGATGGGGTTAGTTTTAGTGATCCCGCTACAGTGAAAAAATATGCTAGACGTGCTCAATTAGGTGAGATTTCTGAATCTGATCGTGCTACTCCAAAGTCTGATGGTGTTTTTCGTAGTAGTCCAAGAGGTTGGTTTACTTTCGGTCACGCTACATTTGCTCCTCTTTTCTTCTTCGGACATATTTGGCATGGTGCTAGAACCTCGTTCAGAGATGTTTTTGCTGGTATTGATCCTGATTTAGATGCTCAAGTTGAATTCGGAGCATTCCAAAAACTAGGAGATCCAACTACCAAAAGACAAGCAATATAACATCGATACAAAAATGTTTAATATAACATATATATATATATATATATATATATATATATATATCGTTTTCAAAATTAAATCTATTTAATCTATATAGATTAGATAGATTTAATTTCTATATCTTTAAGTAGTACGAAAGTTATCCCTATACTCCCTCACCCATACAATAGAATCTACGGAAGCATTGGTTCATACATCCTCGCCGGTAAGTACTTCAGGAATAATATTTTTTGCTATTTTCTTCCGGGAGCCACCTAAACTTCCAAACAAAGGGAAAAAATGATTTTTGGATCATCAAGAGGGTGATCCGGGATGAAAAAATTAATGACCTTCCCTAAAGACTGAGGGAAGGTCACTTAGGCTAATCTTCATGCTCCTCAAAAGGATCTCTAAGTCCTTCGGAGGGTTGCCCAAAGGCAGTATACGAAGCGTGACCGGTGAAGCTGACAAGTGAACGAGATATGGAGATAGCGACCAAGGTTGCAGTTTCCATTGCTAAGTAATCCCGAGATAATGGTTTGTTTCCGTTTCCAATATAATAGTACATAAAGTTAACAAATCTCAACTAATGTAATAAGTTTTACGGCTACAAAGATTATTGATGGTATTCCCAGGATCAAACCGCAACGAACCAGTGTAGGAAGTCCATCAAAACCACTTAATTCGGAATATGGTAAAGTGGCTCCTGGATGGGGAACCACTCCCATTATGGGTGTCGCAATGGCCCTATTTGCAGTCTCTCCAGTTATTATCTTGGAACTTTATAATTCCCCCGTTTCGTTGGATGGGATTCCGGTGAGTTGGTAATGAACAAAAACTAAAGAGTCTTTCCCCCCAAACAAATATTCCGATCTAGTGAAATAGAAAAATTTATAAATCTTCTGTTTCATTAGATTTAATGGCTTGCTTAGGGCCCGTAGGTTAGCTCTCTCCTCTCCATGGTAGTTCAATCGTGTGATTCTCCAATTAGGAGATCTTTGGAATACGGGTGTGCGACTCGTCCGAATTAATCATTGATAGTACAAAGTAATTTGTCATCTTTCTCATAGAATGATCCTACCTTGCCGGATGCCAATTGAATGGTTAGCATCTGAAGCGCGGGGCTCACGAAGGCATTAGTTCAATAGGAAGATTTAAACCATGATTAATTTATGTATATCCGCTATTCAAACTTCGTTACCAAACTTTCAATAACTTGAAAATTTTGTTGACTAGAAATTATACGATATATTTTTCACAACTGCATACTTGGCAAATGAGAGAACATTCCCATTTTATAAGCATATTTTATCAAATTGGTGACGATAGAGAAGCTTCTTACCCATCGTACCTCCTCTACAAAAAAGAGTCTATCGGAGTATAGTAGGAATCTAAGGTTTTTGAATATCCATCAAGGTTTCAACGAGATAATCTCCAGAATTTGTTTTATATCACTGTTTTTTCAATAAATATATTGATGATAGGAGAAAAGATTGTTCAAAAGGCCAATAATCTTCATTCGTTTTGGAGGGAAGAAAGAGCCAACTTGGGATCAAGGTAATAAAAATGTTATGAAAAAGATTAGGTTCTACCCCTTTTTTTTTGGGGGGGGGAATTTTTATTGAAATAATTAATGAAAAGATTTTGTATCATTTTTTTGCTCAAGCCGTATGAAGGGAAATCCCCATGTACGGTTTTCGGAGGGGGGAGCGTATGAAATAAAAGTTCACCCATCTCAATAAAGTATATGATTGGTTTGAGGAGCGTCTTGAGATTCAGGCGATTGCGGATGATATTACTAGTAAATATGTTCCTCCCCATGTCAATACATTTTATTGTCTAGGGGGAATTACCCTGACTTGCTTCTTAGTACAAGTAGCCACTGGTTTTGCTATGACTTTCCACTATCGCCCGACCGTTACAGAAGCTTTTAGCTCTGTTCAATATATAATGACTGAAGTCAACTTTGGTTGGTCAATTCGATCAGTCCATCGATGGTCGGCAAGTATGATGGTTCCAATGATGATTTTGCACGTATTTCGCGTTTATCTCACGGGGGGATTCAAGAAACCTCGTGAATTAACTTGGGTTACAGGTGTAATTTTAGCCGTATTAACCGTATCTTTTGGTGTAACTGGCTATTCTCTGCCCTGGGATCAAATTGGTTATTGGGCTGTCAAGATTGTAACTGGTGTACCTGAAGCTATTCCTGCAATAGGATCTCCCTTGGTAGAGTTATTACGCGGGAGTGTCAGTGTAGGTCAATCCACATTGACTCGTTTTTATAGTTTACACACTTTTGTATTACCTCTTCTTACTGCTGTATCTATGCCGATGCACTTTCCAATGATTCGTAAGCAAGGTATCTCAGGTCCTTTACGAGCGAGAAGAAACGCAATAGGGATTAATATTCATATTATCTCAATAACTTTCATTAAATTATTCCATTGCCATAGATATCCTTTATAAACAATAAAGAATATCTCATGGATTTTGTTTTCTATTCCGAAGTATTACTGGGTTCAGACCAATGAATAGTCGAAAATAGATTCTTTTCAGAGAGAAGATGGATTACGGGAGTGTGTGACTTGAATTATTCAACTTCGGCTATGCAGATATTCCATTGAATCTGTCACATCGACATCCAATGATAAAATGTGCCTCTATCCCGATCTCGCTCCTACTTGTAGGAGGGTTAAAACTCGGGTACAAAAATCTCGTTGGTTTTGGAAAGAGAGTCATTTCCATGATCGAATTATAATCTCAAATAGGCTTCGCAAAATCCAGTAAGTTAAAGTGAGATATATTTATTCTTCCTTGGAAGAAAAGGAATATGGTGAAGAAATGCATTCACTTCCCTTGCATCTCAATCGAAATAATACCATCGGAGTGAAAGAGAGATCCAAAGAAAAAACGGATAGATAAGCCGGAGTGTTAACAAGTTAATACTATTACGTTCCAAAACCTTGTTCCTCCGTGGAAAAGAAAATGACTCATAAGGAATAAGATTGTCCGAAAAGCATATTGATGATCATAATGCCCAAAATTTATGGCCCACTTGGACAATGAGCATCTAATTCAAAATTAAAATGGGGTTTGATTTGAAAAGAATCCCTAAAATAAAGCATTAGATATCATATAATATTTTTATGTATCCTAAAAATAAAAAAAAAAAAAAAATATTATAGTTATTGCTTGAGCCGGATGAGAAAAATCTCTCATGTCCGATTCTATGGGAAGAAGAATAGATCCAAAATTGCCTATCCCGATAACAAAAAAACCTGACTTAAGTGATCCTGTATTGAGAGCTAAATTGGCTAAAGGTATGGGACATAATTATTATGGAGAACCCGCTTGGCCTAACGATCTTTTATATATTTTTCCGGTAGTGATCTTAGGTACCATTGCATGTACTGTAGGTTTAGCAGTCCCAGAACCCTCAATGATCGGTGAACCCGCAAATCCATTTGCAACTCCCTTGGAAATATTGCCTGAATGGTATTTCTTTCCGGTATTTCAGATACTCCGTACAGTGCCTAATAAATTATTGGGCGTTCTTTTAATGGCCGCAGTACCCGCAGGATCATCGACAGTACCCTTTCCAGAAAATGTTAATAAATTTCAGAATCCATTTCGTCGTCCGGTAGCTACAACAGTTTTTCCAATTGGTACTGCAGTAGCTCTTTGGTTGGGTATTGGGGCAGCTTTACCCATTGATAAATCTCTAACCTCAGGTCTTTTCCAATATCAATCATTCGGTTCAAGATTAATTACTTGATTTGATTGTTCGATTTTCCCTTGTAGAATAATTTTTTTTACTTCTAGTTCCATATCCAGGGAGGACTTGCTTCAAAGCAAATAATCCCTAGATATATCAAAGATTCAATAAGTTCCAATTATAAGAAATAGAAGTTATTTTAATAAATTCAAATGGAGTGATTTTGGTTATTCCATTTGATCTTTCTCACTATGATTTGAATCCAACTGTAGTTTGTTTTTCTTCGAAAGAGAAACATGAATGAGTTTATTTATTGAACTTCAAGTTTCCCTAGGTAAACTTATTCCAAAACGTTTCCACAAAGCTTCCAATACTTGTTCAACAGATTTGATTCCAAAATTCTTAATTTTCATTAGATCATCTTGACTATAATCTAGAAGGTCTGATATCGTATGTACATTAATTCTTTTAAGACAGTTATAAGCTCTCGGGGGTAATTCCAATTGGTCGATAAAGATATGTCTGAAAGTAACTTCTTTTGCCATCTGATCTACCTGAATCGACATAGGAGGAAGAACGGAACAAGACGACGCATTAGATTCATTTATATTCCCCATTCCAGAAATCTTTTCCCCGTTTTCCGCATGTAAAAAAGGAATAAATAAGTTGATCAAACTTCGAGAAGCTTCATAAATTGCTTCTCTGGGAGTGATACTTCCATTGGTCCATATCTCAAGCAAAAGCATCTCTTTCATTATTTTATTGTCGTGACTTTCGAAACAATGAATACTATAATTCACATTTTGAATAGGCATAAATACAGCATTCAGAGGAAAATTTCCATCTTGAGATTTTACTATATTTTGTCTACGATATCCACGATCTCTTTCAATCCTCAATTCAATATTCAAATGAATCTTTTTAGTAAGAGTGGCTATATGTTGTGCAGGATCAATTATTTCAATAGAAGGTGGTAATATAATGTCTTGAGCAGTTACCTCTCCAGGTCCAATGATAGATATATATGCTTTTTGAATTTCAGAAGAATTGCTTCTAAGCACAATCTCTTTTAAATTAATTAAAGTATCATGTACTGATTCTTGAATACCTACTACTGTAGAATATTCATGGATTATTTTATCAAATTTTGCAGAAGTGATACATGTTCCTTCCAATTCCCCGAGTGATGCTCTGCGCATGGCGATTCCTAGAGTATTAGCTTGACCAATTCCAAGTGGGGATACAATGAAACGACTATGATGAAGACGCTCATTTTCAATTTTAGATTCGATGCACTTCCAATATGCAGATTTAGCAGATAGCGGTACTTTATTCGTACTATTCACAATCGCTGTTCCTTCAATATTATATACATCTCTTTTTAGGAGGTCTACATCCGTTATGGGGCATAGGGGTTATGTCACGTACGAGACTCAGTGCCGAACCACTTCCACAAATAGCTCGTAATGCTGTATCTCTTCCCGGACCCGGACCAGTTACCACGACTTCTGCTTGTCCCATACCCCGATCAATCAACGTACGAATAGCATTTTCCGCTGCAGTCTGAGCGGCAAATGGTGTACTTTTTTTTGCACCCTTGAATCCGCAGGCACCGGCGGAGGACCAAGAAACAACTTGTCCTCTCACATCCGTAACAGTAACAATGGTATTATTAAAACTTGCTCGAATGTGAATAACACCTTTGGGTATTCTCCCACGTTTACCTCCACGTAGATTACTAATCTTTCTAATAAGTCTTGGCATTGTTCCCATTTCCATGTATGAGAATAATAGTTATTATATGGGATTGGAAGTGATTTATACAGAGTAATTGTATATGATTCAAAAGATTAAGAGAAAAAATAAAAATTTTGTGCGAAAATATAAATAAAGATGATTATCCTTGCCTTTGCTTGTGCTTCGGATCGGAACAAACCACCATGATTCGTCCTCGTCTACGAATTAGTCGACGATTTTCACAAATTTTACGAACAGAAGCACGAATTTTCGTGTTTGTAGTCCTTATTTCGATATAATCACTGATATAGAGAATGCAGATTTTGTTCGTTATGACAATTTATTTCCTTTCGTTTATTATTCCCGACATCCAATATTACAAAAAAAAAATTCAAGAGGACCTGATCATTCAATGATGTCTATAGATTAGATTATACGTCCTTTGTTTGAATCATAAATAAAGACTTGATTCCACTTTCAATCTATTCCTGGTAATATTCATATATAATTATGTCTAATCTTTTTTGGAACATGAGTTGAAACTTTACATTCATTATATGAACAGACTCGTAACATGGTATCGGGAAGTGATTCAGTAACTACAACTCCATGTCAACCAAACTCTGTTTCTTCATCAAAAGGAAAATCTTTTTTTTGAATTAACTAATATAAATTTATAGAGTATTAGTTAGTTCTTATTTGATAAAAGAGATTTCCCATATGGAATAATGAATTAAAGATGTGGATGAGTTACCATACGTAAAGTAGTGTCTCTCCCCCAATTCGCCTCTGTCGAGCTTCTCGATCTGTCATAATTCCGCGGGAAGTAGAAAGAATTGCCATTCCCGTTCCACCCGAGACTTCAGGAATCTCTCTATAGTTAGAATATATTCTTAAGCCGGGTCTGCTAATACATCTCAAAGCAGTTATGTATGGTTTTTTCTTCCCCCCCTGATATCCCAGGGTTAGAACTAAAAAACAGTTGTTTGTACCTTCCCGATGTTCACCAAGGTTTTCCACAGAACCTTCTTGTAAAGGAATTCTTCCAATGTTTCTAGTGATATTAGTAGCTGGTACTCGAACCGTTTCTGCCTTCCTTAGGTTAGCATTCCCTATAGAGGTAATCATATTAGCAATGGTGTCGTTACCCGTGAAAACTGGTTATTATTGATATGAATAAACATTTAAATTTAATAAGTCTTTTTGAAGGAATATGCTATGCCCGAAGCACAATCTCTAAATTGATAAAAAAAAAATAAAAATACATGTATTTTTATTTCTCCATCAAGTGATAGGAGACACAATGAAATAACTAATCAAGCAGTTGGAATATCTTAGAAAATTCCATTTTTTCGAGAGTAACTTCGGTTCATGGTTCGAAAGATAAATTGGCGGCTGGCAATAACTTAACCATATATTATTATTATTATTATTATTATATACATTATATTATTCCAGTTTTTGATTATCGAAACCATTCAAATATTGTTTATTGTAGAACTATATGATCTTTTGTTATTCGTGATACTTCGGGAGCTAATGAAACTATTTGAGTAGAATTAAATTCTCTTAATTCTCGGGCAATCGGACCAAAAACTCGAGTTCCTTTTGGATTCCCCTCCTTATTGATGACAACTGCTGCGTTGTCATCAAATCGTATAATCATTCCATTGTCACGTTTGAGTTCTTTACGGGTACGTACAACTGCAGCTCTAACTATTCCCGATTTTTTGGGAGGCATATTCGGTACTGCTTCTCCAACCACGGCTATAGTTGCATCACCAATATTTGCATATTTACGATTACTAGCTCCTAGTATTCAGATACACATTAGTTTTCTAGCTCCGCTGTTATCCGCTACATTCAAATAAGTTCGAGGTTGAATCGTTTTTTCGTCGAAAGATCATATCCCCCAAAGTGTCTTTTTCCTTCTCCGGGAGAGCGAGGAAGGTGGAATATGGCTAATCTCTATATAGGGGATATCTTTTCGTTAGACTTGTCTTATAATCTTTCTGATTCTATGTTTCTTATGGAATAGACATTTCCTAGTTTTGTATTTCCGTGGGTGCAACAGTAATAAATTGAGTACGTACAGGCATCTTGTATGCAGCCATTTTCAAAGCCGCTGTAGCAATAGCTTCTGGTACTCCACCCATTTCATAAAGTATTCTACCCGGTTTAACGACAGATACCCAAAATTCCGGAGATCCTTTTCCCGAACCCATACGTGTTTCTGCAGGTCTCACAGTGATAGGTTTGTCAGGGAATATACGTATCCATATTTTTCCACCGCGACGAGCATAACGGGTAATTGCTCGTCGTCCTGCTTCCACCTGTCTGGATGTGATCCAAGCAGGCCCAAGTGCCTGAAGGGCAAATCTTCCGAAGCAAATAAGATTGCCTCGAGCAGACATTCCTTTCATTCTCCCTCTATGTTGTTTACGAAATCTCGTTCTTTTAGGGTTATAGTCGATTGTATTTCATCTCTACTTCAAAACCGGACATGAGAGTTTTCTTTCATCCGGCTCCTTGCAAATAAAATCTTGTAAAATCTCATTTTACCAACGAAAGGAGAAACATTGTTCATATTCAATAGATATATATGAATTAACTAAATCGAAATTATGAAAACCCGAAAGTCTTCTTTGTGTTTTTTTAATTTCTCATCCTCATTCAATCAAATTGCGCAATTCCATTCATGCTTCATTAGATTTTGCAAGAGAAATTTTACAGGCGAATATTAACTCTTGTAAGATTTGCTTGATGAAAATTGGATTATAGCTTTTCTAATTGTAAATATATTAACTATTGGTTTATTTCGCCATCCTACCCAATGAACAATAAGATTTAAATCAATCTTATTTGTTCATAAGTTCCATCGTTCCCATAGCTTCCAGATACACGTTCAGGTTCCCTCTCTGCAGTGAAGCCTTCTATTTCCCTCTCACAGATTCAATTTTCTTAGTATTCATTGATTTAAGGCTTTTTTTTATTTAGAATCCAGAATCATTGAATAATTCGATAATTAGTATTGATTCTATGCTTTATCACACTGCTCCTCGAAAGGTCTTATTCTTTTTCAACCATACGATTCGAAAAGAATATTTAATCATTTCATTTTTGTTATTAATATTCTTGGATAGTTTCTCGCTTCACAAATATCGATTCTTTTCGTGGAGAAAGTAATACTACCTCGTAGTTATTTTATTGGATTATGATAATATGAAGCAATGAGTTAGTTTCTAATATAAACTGGAGATTCGTTGGTTTCCTAGTCTCTTCCTAAGAACCTCAGTTTGAACGAGTCGCACACTAAGCATAGCAACTTCTTTTCCAAGATATTATTTTACGAAAAGATTTTCATTATATGTCTTATGCATATGGATTAGAAATAGAATGAATCGGAATTAATTAATTAATTTAGCCTTTCTTTATCTAACATTGTAATACAAATTGAAAATATGAATTGAATGGATAAAAAATAAATTATTGTTCATCTCGAAATATCCAAACTTTTATTCCCAATACTCCATGAATAGTTTTAGCCGGATAGTAACAATAATCAATTTGAGCCCGGAGAGTTTGTAAAGGGACTCTACCTTCTCTGGCCCATTCAACACGAGCAATTTCAGCTCCATTAAGACGTCCCGCAATTTGGATTTTAATACCTTTTATATTTTTTTTCTTCTCCAGTTCAATAGCCTTTCTCGTGATTCTTCTAAATGCGACTCGACTCCTTAGTTGTAGGGCAATATATTTCGCAAGTATATTTGGTTCTCCGTATGTTCCCGCTATTTCCGTCAAAGTTATGTGAACTCTTCGAATTCTATTCAATAAATTACGTTGTACATCTCTTTTTAAGTATTCAATCCCTTGGCCATGGCTGCTTTCGATCAATAAGGCCGGGAATTCTGTATGTATCTCGACCAGAAGTAGGTCTGTTTTTCTCTGAATTTCGACACGTGCGATTCCCAGTCTATAATTGGAGGAGTTCCTTATATGTCTGTGTACATAATTCTCGATACAATTACGTACCTTTTCATCCTCCTGAAGATACTCGGAATAAATCTTTGGCTGTGCAAACCAATGAGAATGATGATTCTTGGTTATACCGAGTCGGAAACTAAGTGGATTAATCTTTTGTCCCATGCATCCCCTCCCCCAATGATATTAGCATAATTTGATTTTTCCAATGTTTCTTTTATACGGATTTACTTTTTACTACAATAGTTATATGACAAGTAGGTTTATGTATTGGATAAGCTCGTCCTTGAGCTCTAGGTTGGAATCTTTTCAAAGAAGCACCTTCATCTACTCTAGCTTCACCCACGAATAAATTAGCCTTGCTTAAGCCCAGAATCTGACTAGCATTTGCCGCCGCAGAGGAAACTAATTGTAATATGGGATAACATGCTCGATAAGGCATAAATTCTAATATCATGAGTGCTTGTTCGTATGAACGACCACGAATTTGATTAACTACTCTGCGTGCTTTATGAGCAGACATACGTATATGCTTAGCTAAAGCTCGGACCTCCGGATCTGAGCTATTGGTTCTCATCAAATGTTACCTCCTAATCAACGACGAGATTTTTTATCACTTTTTGCATGTCCCCGGAAGATTCGAGTAGGCGCAAATTCTCCCAGTTTGTGACCCACCATACGATCTGTTACATAAATGGGTAAATGTTCTTGTCCGTTATGAACAGCGATCGTGTGACCAATCATAGTAGGTGCAATGGTGGATGCACGGGACCAGGTTATTATTACTTTCCCTTCCTTTCCCATGTTAAGACTCTCAATCTTTTTTATTAAGTGATCAGCTATAAAAGGACCTTTTCTTAGTGAACGTGTCATTGTCAACTACCCTCTGTTTTCTCCCCCTTCTGTCCAATCTCTTTAGCTATTTCTACGGCGGTGAAGAATTGAAGGATCGCTATATTTATTATTTTTTCGACTTCTTTTCCCAAGTGCAGTGCGACCCCAAGGGGTTAACGGTTTTTCCCTACCAATTGGAGCTCTGCCTTCACCGCCCCCATGAGGATGATCTACAGGGTTCATAACTATTCCCCTTACTTCGGGACGTCTACCTAACCAACGTTTAGATCCAGCTTTACCCAAGGTCCGATTATTAGCATCAACATTGCCTACTTGTCCAATCGTTGCTAAGCAATTCTGAGATACTAAACGAACTTCTCCGGATGGTAATCTTGATGTAGCCAACTGACCCTCTTTTGCAATAAGCTTCGCTACAGCACCCGCTGCTCTAGCCAATTGTCCGCCCTTTCCAGGTGCTATTTCCACGTTATGCACAGCTGTGCCCAAAGGCATATTGGTTGAAGTAGACTCTTATTTATTTGTCAGAAATGAGAATCTCTTCCCGAACTGTACAAGCCTCTCTCAAGGCATACAGCTTTCCAGATGCATAAAATTATATATTATCCAAAAAAAAATATAATTCTGAAAAATAAATATAAAATGAAGTTTCAGAAATAAATTCATTTTCCACATCCTAAGTTTGTTTCTCCATCCTCTGGCTTATGTTCCTCATGTAGCATCAGAATGAATGACTTTAGTAAATTACGCTAACATATCTTTATGTTCTGGATAACTTGGGAGGCATATTCAACATTATTTCCATCTCCAAAGATATATTCTCACTATCCAGCTTCAATTTTGCCTTTGACCATCAAATTGAATGTGAGTAACTTTTTTGCCATGAAATAAAATATTAGAAACAAGGGCCCCTCTGGTTCCGTCTATGCTTGAGACGATATAGTCTTCTCCATATTATCTTATCTCTAGAAGTCCGTAATTCAGTGGAAGAAAAATATTGAGCTTAATCACCCGCTACTGTTCCTCCTCAGTTTCCTTCCAAGGTCACCGAACGTAGAACGATCGGATTAGTGATAGATTTATAGGTTTCGCTTCAAACCTAACCGGTTATTTCCGATTACGTAAATTAATAATTCAAACCGCACTCAAAGGTAGGGTATTCCCTATCGAGATAGGAGCTTTTGGGCCGGAAACAACAGTATCTCCAATTTTGATTCCTTTGGAATGTAAAATATAACTTTTTTCGCCATCCCCATAGTGTACGAGACATATGTATGCATTACGATTAGGGTCATATTCTATGGTAACAATTCTTCCGGGTATACTTCTTTTATTTCGTCGAAAATCAATTTGACGATATAGACGTTTGTGACCGCCTCCTCTATGTCGGCTAGTAATAATTCCTCTGTTATTACGACCTTTCTTACAGGAAAAGCCAGAGGTTAATCCCTTTTGGGGGTTAGATCGAACTATTCCCTCAAGATCCAACACGGATCGATTGCGTGTGCCTGGAGTATAGGCTCTATATAAACGGATGGCCATATTAATAAGTTAAAAAATAATTTTATTTTTTCGAGAATAGTGGAATAGAATTCCTGGGTTGAAGTGTGACAATCATTCGTTTATAACGAATCGGATGCTCTATTATAGAATTCACATATCTCTTCTTTTTTGGAGGTCGATGACTATTCATAGCTATTACTTTTACATCAAAAAAATGTTCAATCCAACGTTTTATTTCAGTCTTATTGGAATTCAAATCAACGTCAAAACTATACTGTTTCTTTTCCAGTAAACGAATAGTTTTTTCCGTAAGTACCGGGTTCTTCACTCTATCCATCATTACATTCACTCCCTACTAAACTAAGTTTTCGTTTCTCAATATACACGTATATATATATATATATATATTTCCCTAGGTAATCATAACAATTTCTATAAACATTGTATAGTTTTTTACAAAAAAACATTTAATTTGTTTTTCTACAAAATTTATTCAGATATCTTCTTATGTAGAGATATATCTTCTTTCTCTTGTGCATCCAGCAGGAATTGAACCTGCGAATTCTCCAATTATGGGTTGGGTGCTTTGACCACTCAGCCATGGATGCTAAATCTATTTCATTCAAATCATTCTATGGAGTATACTCGTACTTTTCAATTCTCATGAAA